TTCCTAGCGGAGCGGACGTACAGCTTTGCTATATCAACTCTATTTTGGGGTGATTTTTCAAGTTGAAGGAGTTTATCAGTAGCTTCCGAAGGATCGAGCCCATCAATTTTCCATCAACAGGTGAAAACAAGGAGGAAGAGGTACACACAAATGAACTGAATTACCAGCTAAATGCTAAATCTGTACGAACTGCCGATTTCGTCGGAATCTACCCATAATAGAAAGAAAATTCGTGGGAAATTTGCGTGGAAGTGAAAATAGGAAGATGTAGATGAGTAGATATGAAATAAAGAAGGGATCTACTAAATCCCGCGACTTGTCTCTGTTTTACTCGTACGCTACTGGTCAAACAATCCCCGAAAATTTAGGTACGGCAAGAGCAATTTGTTGATGCAACTACCAATGCAGGGAATTTCTTGTGTTCCCGCGCGCTCGCAGGACACTGCGAGAAACAATTGCGATGTCGTTAAATCACTAGCAATGACTAAATTGTTTTTCGAACGAATCACACTCCTTCGTATACATCAGGAGTCCATTGATGGAACGGGACGAGAGAGGGTTTGGACGCCGTCCCAGCTGTGATAGACGCAATAGAGGTACAAATTACAGTGAGATACTGACTTAACGGGAGTCCATCGGCTGTTTTATCAAGCTGTAGCTGTCCGCCAGAAATTCCATACAACAAAGAAAAACCATATAGCAGAAAAGACGAACTTGCTCCGCCCATCAGTAAAAATTTCGTAGTTGCTTCATTCGATCTTATATCCTTTTTGGTATGTCCAGACGAGAAGCAAGAAGATAGACTTGAGAATTCCAACGCCACATAGAGGGTGACCAAATCATTTGCCCAACATAGAACCATTCCACCCGAACCTGCAGTTAATGCAAGGAACGAAAATTCTGCCGAAGCCGTTTTTGAACATCGTATGTAATCAACTGGCAACAGAACAGATAATAGCGAACAAATCAACAGAGAAAATCTAAATATATAGCTAAAATTGCTGATCCGATAATTTTCGAAAGCGATGGGAACGGAGTGGATCCCCCATTGGCATAATGAAACAACCATGCTAATTAACATAGATATTAGTGAAATTCTGTGAAGCGAAATTGTATTTCTCCCCCTATTTGATAAATCGACCACAATAACTGTAATTAAACCGATAGTCAAAATACGTTCCGGCAAAATTGGCAGATTACCCAGTAGAAAAAAGAAATCCGAGAAGAAGGAATTAGTGTAATTCGTAATAGGAATCGGGATAATATTTGGGAGTGGGTAACTTTCTGCCACACCGATTTCGAAACGAAATTAGCAAGTGAAGTACTTTCGTATCTATGTGACTGTATAAATCGAAATGGCGGGGTATTCCTATTTTTTCCTCATCAAATCAATTTGATAGCGATTTTTATTAAATTGAATTGAAAGGAGGAAAAAGCAAACCTCAAACAGATTTGTTAGACTTGTATTTTCGATGCAATAAGTGTTGACGAAACAAATTGAATTAGGCTTAAATGCCAAATTCTTTGATCCGTTTTGGAGGAGTTGAGCTTGTTAGACGTAGGGACCATCTTTGGTAGTTCTAGGTCAAACCTGCGTCGCGAGAGACGTATTGTGCTTCTATGTTTACCCGCCGACGTACTATCGCATGGTAGTCGTGATATATATCTCGATCTACGCAATCCATCTCGATTTATTGAGGCGCTGTGGTACGAGGAAAAAGTATTCCAAATTTTTACAAACCTGTTCAAAATCTCATCATCTGTTAATACAGTCCAGGCTAATTTACTAACTGGATGTCCAGTACTATCGCAGAACTTCTCTTTTTCCAAGAGTTTAACTAGTAGCGAAATTGGAATCTTGGGATGAATTCTCTCTCCACCCAAGAGACTGCCGTAAGAATCCATTGTGGTTTCGACCTGGACGTTTTCCGAGACTGGCTGAATAGCTAAGATGTAACCCAAGAATAAGACGCAGCTGGCGGATAACAAATTGATACGTATTTGGGTAAATTCAATTGAATAATGAAAATGAGATCTGAGAAATATTGAAAGGTAATAAATCCATTTTTTTGCGAAATATTGAGTTCCACGAAAAGCTATGAGATATTTGTTTCTACATCTCCCAAGGTGGATGCACAAACTTCGAGTGAGACAGCGGTCGATGCTTATCGCGTCTGATCGAAAATTATATTCAGAAACACGTATCTTCTTTCTGGTCATGTTATTCCGATCGGGAGATACAAAATATCTCGGGTTTGACTCATGCATTCGTGTCCATAAAACTAGCAATATCGAATCGATTTCGTAAGTGTAAAAATTTCGGAGTAGCATGTCAATACTTCTCCGTTCTCTTTGTTTCCAAGACCGAATCTGAATAGATTTTCCACACAAAGTTTTGTACGTGTGAAAAACTACCCTTAATAGATGTGGAAATGTCACATCCCCAATTCGTCGGCGAAACAAGCGAACCGGAGTTTCTAGATGAAGATTCTGTGACATCTCTATCTCTAAAACGTGGCTAGATTTTGGTAATCTATCTTCCAGAAATAAAAATATTGAATGAATAGACTGTGAAATTTTCGAGTTGTTATTTGTTTCAGCAGCTAACCGACACGAAAGAGGTATCCCCAAAACTAGACATATTGTTTGTAGAAGTACATGGAGATATAAATCTATATCAAGTCGACTGCTTCATTTTCAAACAAATTCTGAATAAAAAATCTCTGAATAATCTTGGTAACGCACACTATCAATTGAACGCTTTGTTGCTGCTGCACTACACGCCCCGAATACCAAACCGATGTCTCGTCTATCTAAACAACGCCTACAAGCGACTGAATAAAAATTATCTCTGAGTAGGAGAAGAAGTAGATATGGGAAACAATCTCGATTAGCGCTAAGCCCTTCGCTTTTCTGTAATACATCAAATTTAGGAAGGGATCCAGAAGTTGTCTTCGTCACAGTAACTCCCAAGCATTACTTTTCATAATGAATTTTATTCAAAAGATTCAATGTATTAATAATTATATTTTCATTGTATGAATAAAATGAGAAGAAAAAGCTGCGAATGTTTAACCACCGTGGTCGAAAGAGCTGAATCACCTGTTTCATCGGACAACGTGAAACCCGAATTAGTAAATACTTGCTAATGTAGTAAATACTTACTAATTTGGGTTTTGTCGAGGAAGCATCGACCCAAGTAAAACATTTCCCGACTTGATCCTCGATAAAGTATCATCTTTTGGGAAGGATCGTGGGGAGTTGGATCAAATTTGTGGCGTGAAATCGGCGGTCAACCCCTAACCCAACACTGGGTTGGATATAAAAGTTTGTCCCGGTAGTAATCATATCATTGGCTTGAACTACCTGCGTCTTCCCTTCCTCTTCCAATTTTTCATCACATCCGTGAAGATATGTCCGATATCACTTCTTTCGAAGGAGGTTTTGATGGAAAACCAGTAGTCTCTCCGAAATATTCTACTTCTTAAGGGAATGCCAAATACGGCGTAGATGTGGAGTATAAGTAGAAGAGAGGGGTAATACAAAAGCACCTGAAAGAAGCTGTAAGCTGGGCCCATTAGATTCTCCTAAAATTTGATTTTTGATTAGAGGTTGATTCCGACTTGTTCAGGCACCTTCGCCCGTTTCGAAATATCACGAACAGTTTCTGTTGATTGCGCTCCCTCTTTGAGGAGAGCAATAATAGCAGAAAGATCCAATTGGGTTTGCTCTTTGCGGGGGTTGTAAAAACCAACCTCCCTAATAGCTTCCCCTTCCCGCCGAGATTGGGTGTCGATTGCAATTATTCGGTAAGTAACCTATCGGGATAGGTGGGTGCACGCGGGGTGAAACCCCCCCCCCGCAAAGCCGTATGTGAAACGTTGAATTCGTACAGCTTAGAGCACAACTTCGATTGAATAGGTAACTGTTCTATCCAATTGTAGAAAAATACTTCTAACTCATATGTGTCATCCTCCCATTTATTGAGTTATCTCCTCACGAATTGTCCTTTTGTGAAAAATATTACTACAAGGTGAATAGGGAGGCGGGGAGGTTAATGGGGGGACAAGCTTACCCCCCCCCCCGCCTCTTCCCTCTTCATTTACCTACTAATAAGTTCAACTGGATATCGAAAATCCCCTCGTTCGCAGATCGATTTTGACAATCCTTAGGTTTAGGCCTAACCCCGAGGGTTTTCCAAGTTGGGAGTCGGTAGCGGCAGAACCCATCCTCATTGACCCCTAGAAAAAAATTTGTCGAGTAAGTTTTTTTCTACATCTGATTGTAGACAAAATGAGACTCAATCGAAGTAAGGCAGTTGGGTCGTCTGAGCCCGGTAATACTAAGCCAACTCCACTGAAATTGAGTTTTCAGTCCCCGGTAAGACAAGGTAACGGACTGATGAGGCTTCGCCGCGCTATTTCGTGGAAATAACCATAGATAGAACTTCTCTCTGAAAATAGAAATAGATTCAAATAGATAGATATTCTTCAAGTTTCATTGGGTAATGGGTTTTAACGAATGTCGAAGCAGGAACGTCCTACCCCCTGAGTAGAACCGGCGGATACTAGACTCCGCGAATACGATCTCGATGTTCGAGTCACACGTCGCTTCTTACCATGTCGCTTCAAGCGGGGTTTTACCGTAATATCTAAAAACCGAGAATTATTTTTTTGCTAAATACTTACTGCTCCAAAACCTTCGATTGATATTTCCGGTACGAACTTTCCGACGCATTCCCGAAATTAAGTTAAATAGACTAGAACTTATGCCGAATGATTACCTGTACAGCTTATCGAATTAAGAGCTTGATTTTTCTTTAGCCGCATACGTCACGTCAATTGTAATTTCCGGAATATTGTTTCGCTTCGCGAAGACTTCGGTGTTTTTCTTGGTTCTCCCCCTTACGAAACCAGGAATTCTACTTGGTTCCGACTCAGCTTCGGGAGTCCAATTAATATCTCCTCTATCTGTTGATAGGGACTTGGTGCTTACCTCTTTGGTATCATGTCCCCCGAAAACATCCAGCGAATGATCTTCCATACCCAGATTAAACGAATTATAGATTAGATCGGCTATTTGATTGGTTCCTTCGTAACCTAAAAATGGTCGATATCCCAGAGGAAAATTCTGAATATGAACTGGTGAAGAAGTGACCCCGCACGGAGTGTCAATACGTTTGCCAATATGACGCTCCATTTGAGTTCCAAATATGGCGGAGGGTTCAATACGAGCTATCGTATCTCCAACCTCGGTATGGTCTTCCGTAACTATTACTTCATCACATAAACCCCGAACTTGCTCATTAAACCGTTCTGCATCATGCTTGCAATACGTGCCTGAGCAACTGACACGAATTCCCATTTCTTTAACGAGTATTTTAGTAATTGAGGCTGCATGAGTTGCGTCACCAAAAATTGCTGCTTCTTTTCCAGCCAGATTTTGACAATCAATAGACCTTGAAAACCAAGCTGCTTGAGAAACAAATTTAGTTTGATTGTCAATATATAACTTGTAGTTAAGTCTTTTTTCTGACAGTGCGGAAGCCCACACATTCACAAGCTTTCCGATCTGTGTAATGAAGTCGGCTGTGTTTGAAATTCCCATGGGAGTTATAGATATGTAAGGCATTCCATACTCTTTTTCCGAAAAAGTTGCTGTCATCAAACCTACTTCGCGGTAAGGAACTGTATTAAACCAAGCTCTTGGCAAATCCTTCAAATATCTGAGAGACCCTCCCTCTGGGATTACTTGATTGACTGCAATTCCCGATTCTCCAGGTAGACGTTTCAATTCGCGACAGTCATGTTGATTATGGAAGCCTGAGGTAAAAATTCCTATAATATTTGCTGAAGGTCTGTTTGTCACGGATCGATCCGAGGTACTTTGTCTACGAGCCCTATCTAAATGAAATCGAGTTATTTGTTCCAAGGTTCTATCCGCCGCTTGAAGCTCGTTTACTCGGTGGTAATTAACATCCGCGGGAATTACATCGGACTCGGAAGACAAAGAAGCTCGATCCACAAAATTTTGTAGATCCTCCTGTAAAATACTGGAGGTACACGTAGGTGTTGAAACGATTAAGTCGGGGTGTTATTCCTCATCTTTTCGACTTATGTTATTTATAACCTTTTCTTGAGACCCACGTGCCAGTACGTGGCGGTCCGCTACACTAGCAGTTACTGGGGTAAAATCCCTTTCCCTCTCCGACGTGGAACGCATCACGTTGAAATAGTCATCTCCCAAAGGGGCATGCATTGTAGCATGTACGTTCCTGAAGGAACTGGCTACCCGTGAAGTACCTATGTGGGCGGGTCCAGCATACATCCAATAAGCTAATTTCATAATTTGATTTCGGTATCGTTTTGTTACTTCGCATCACAAAGGGATCTATTGCTATATGCGGCTTATCATCATAATATAAACTGGAAGATCCAGCGGGAAGAACTATTATATCGAGTATGTCGAGGGAGGGGGTAGATATAGAATCGAAGCTAGAAATAAGTGAGATTTATGACTTCTCTAATTTCTAGTATATGAGGATGCGGGAGATTTTTTTTTTTAGGAAAAAAAAATCTGGGACGGAAGGATTCGAACCTCCGAGTGACGGGACCAAAACCCGCTGCCTTACCGCTTGGCCACGCCCCACAAACGATCGGTATGATGACTATCCCACACTTCGAGTTTCCTGTCAACCGGTTTTTTTAGTTATTCGCTCGGTTAGGAGGGAGCGGCAACGAAAAGAGATTGGAGTAGTTTGGAACTACTAGTACTTCGGAGAACTAACTGAGAAGGAATACTCAAGTAGAAACCCAGTCAGATATCATTTTGGTCCGGTAAGATTTCGATTCGGTGAATCCAAATTATTTGAATGGGGGAACATATAATAAAATATGCCTGACGGGTCAACCAATTGCAAGGTGATACGTAACCATGTCGGGGGGAAATTACTTGCTACATCACCGGAGAATAAAGATGATAGCTTCGTATGACATCTATCTGGAAAATTCTATTCACCTCAGCGATGCCTCTTTTGCCAAATTACCCGAAGCTTATGCAATCTTCGATCCAATTGTGGATGTGATGCCGGTAATACCGGTGCTCTTCCTCCTCCTGGCCTTCGTTTGGCAAGCCGCAGTTAGTTTTCGATAATTAAGTACTAGGGGGTTGCTCAATTCTAGAATGCCCCGCTCCTTACGGGGCGACGTAAAAAAGAGAAGCTGCCAAGCAGTTGAGGTTGGGGAGGGAAAAAAGGTGGGGGGGGATCGCTGCAACTCAAGGGAAGAACTAATTTTGGTAAATCGCAAACCTCTTACGCGGCATCCGCGGTTAGATATATCGGTACCGACGCATTCACTTCTACATCGAAAAATGGGATCGGATGCCCGCGGCTTACTCGAGATTGACAGAAATAAATTTTTTAGTGAATTGAATATTTATGCAACTTCTCTTCCCACCTATTGAAGTAACTAAGAAGAAAACGGAATACTGAATGGGATAAATATAATCCATTTGGTAAAATGACGTCTCGTAAAAACCGGGTTCTTTCTCCAAATTAAATTGGGGGAAGAAGTCATATTCGTATGTCCAAACAAATATAAATGATAGAGATAAATAGATGTTCGAAACAAGACGAAGTTGTTCCGTCTTATTTTATCCCTAGTTCTAAAAAACATGGAGATGTTATCACGCTTACCCTCAAACTATTTGTCTATGCAGTAGTGATCTTTTTCGTCTCTCTCTTTGTTTTCGGATTTTTGTCAAACGATCCCGGACGAAACCCTGGCCGTAGGGATTAGATAGAAATCAATGTCTCAGTTACCTTGTTGAGATAAGTTTCCCATTCCACCAGTTCAACTAATTTACCAACAAGGGAGAGAGAGGGATTCGAACCCTCGGTACATATGACTTGTACAACGGATTAGCAATCCGACGCTTTAGACCCCTCGGCCATCTCTCCGAGCAACTAGGGATGTTTTTTCCCCAAATTCTAACACGAAGTTAGAATGTAAGTCTATACCTACAATCTACATCTACGGTACAGTTCACGGAAGGGGTGGCCTTGCCCGCGTGCGTATTACCTAATTTGATGGAGTCAAATTTCAGATCAATCCTGGGTAGAAATTCCCCTCTTCTGTCTCTTGCCGGCCCCCCCCTCCTTCTACGACGTAACATAAGATAAATAGATTCGTAACCAAATTGATTGGGTACGGAGCGGAAATTTTGCCCAAAATGGATTCGATACTTCTTGGCCTAGACGAAACTGGCGAATTCGCCTCTGCTAACTAAACCAAATTGATTGCCGATACGGTGCAATGGCGAATTTCGCAGTTGAGATGCTTGTTATGGAAGCGGAGCGAATTAATTTCACTTTATGAATTTGATGCCACCGGTTTCTACCACCTCCCCATTTTTTCGCGTAAGTGAGAGAAAAGATTAAATAAATATATTTGTCTAATTTTTTATAAAATTTCTTGATATCAAGATAGATTTCTGAAAAACGATAGGAGGAGGGATAATGAATCTAGAAATAATTGCGCAACTTGCTATTTTGGCACTGGTAGTTGCATCAGGACCTTTAGTAATTGCACTATTGGCAGCTCGAAGGGGTAATCTGTGACGTGGGCAGCGCACCCATTAAATGAATACCTATTTCCTATATAGATATATACATATATACGGAAACGAGGAATGGGTGGGGTAGGGGGGGGAGCTCCTCCTACAACCAGATGTAAGTACGTTTGGAACGCCTCACCGGTGTACATGTAACTCGTATAATAGAATTGCACCGTCGCGGGTATAGTTTAGTGGTAAAAGTGTGATTCGTTTCATATTGATTTCAATAGTTAAGGGATCTTTCAAACTGAATCTCAACTAAATCAAGAAGCTTTATTTTTACAGAAGTACATCTATTTCTCCTTACCAGTTATTGATAGTGGTATGGGAGAAGAATGCGCCATTTCTGTTACTCTTGTACTTCGGAAGTCGTACCGGTTAGTGACGAAGCAGAATTATTTTGGTATGCAAAAAACTTGGGATGATTTCGCAATATAGAGAGAATGAAAAAAGAAGATAAGAATCTATGGGTAGACATCTAAAATATTTGTTTCATCGTCACTGAACCTTGGAAGAAAATTCAAGCTTGAAAGTTATAAATAGATTGATCTTGGTTTATCAGGATTATCATGCATTTTTTTGATTAAGCGATAACAATTGCTTCCGAGACTCGGTGAAAAATATTTACCTAAGGATTTTTGGGAGTGGAAATAGAGAACGAAGTAAATGAAGGAAAAAAAGTAATTGATAAAACTAATTTTTTTTTTTCAAGGGATCATCTAGGAAGTATATCCATGCTGTACGACCAAAACGTAAGCAAGACTGACATAGATTTTATGGATGCCACCTACTCCAAGTGGGGCGGTTCCCTACTATCCGGACGGTGGTGTAAAAGGAGGGGAAAAAAAAGCCCCCAGATATTCCAATATGGAGAAAGCCTCGATCCTCGCAGAAGTAATTTTGATATGTGCTCCCTTGAGGCGAAAGAGACAACCCACTCGTCTTCTGGTTGTTTTGTCTAACTAGGTTGGTGTATGTAGACGACTTCTATCCCAGTTTCGTACTACTTATGCTTCCTCCCCATAAAGGAGCCGAATGGGCGGAAACTACCACGTTCGGTTCTGGATTAGCGACGTCATAACCATTTGTTGTCGTCGACTATAACCTTTAGCCTTCCAAGCTACTGATGCGGGTTCGATTCCCGCTACCCGCTGGTGACGCTGAGAATCCCGGAGCCCTAGTCGAATTAACCCCCCCACCCATGGGTCGCGTCGTGAACAAACTGAAGCTATCGTTTGTTCACGATTTGGGAGCTAATCCGTCGGCATATTCGTCACCAACCGAGAAGAAGAAGGAACAGACGTCCATCGTCTAATGGATAGGACAGAGGTCTTCTAAACCTTAGGTATAGGTTCAAATCCTATTGGGCGTAATTCCGTGTCTGAGTTGATTATGTCGGCGTAGATGAAGTGGAAGTGGTCGGATAATGCTTGGGGGTCATTCCCCTCCCCAGGTGCAATCTGCAACCTTATCACTTATTTCTCTTGCAACAGAAAAATTTCTGTTGACTCCTTAATTGCCTCCTTCGAAAGTGTTTCCGCTTGTTCTGTAGACACTTTTGTAGAACGAGTAATTTCACCAAATTGAGGTTTATTGGTTATTACGTATTCGCGTAGCTGAACCAAGAATCGCTTGACTTGTTCAACTTCTGGTACATCCAAATATCCGTTGACTCCGGTGTAAGTGGTGGCCACCTGTTCCTCTACCGATAATGGGGCTGACTGAGACTGTTTAAGCAGCTCACGCAATCGCTGGCCCCTAGCTAGCTGATTCTGAGTGGTCTTATCAAGGTCGGAAGCGAATTGTGCGGAAGCCTCCAGTTCTGCGAATTGTGCCAATTCCGATTTCAATTTGCCAGCCACCTGTTTCATAGCTTTTATTTGAGCTGCGGAGCCCACTCTGGATACAGAAATCCCCACATTTATCGCTGGTCGAATCCCAGCGTTAAATAGATCTGCTGATAGGAAGATTTAGCCATCGGTGATAGAAATAACATTGGTGGGGATGTAAGCTGAGACATCCCCCGCTTGCGTCTCGACGATAGGTGAAGCCGTCATGCTACCTTCCCCTAACTGGAGACTTAACTTAGCTGCTCTCTCTAAGAGACGAGAGTGTGGATGAAAAACATCTCCCGGATATGCTTCTCGTCCAGGTGGTCTCCTTAATGGCAAAGACATTTGTCGGTAAGCTTGGGCTTGTTTGGAAAGATCGTCGTAAATAATCGGGGTATGCTGCTTGCGATACATGAAGTATTCGGCTAAAGCCGCTCCCGTATAAGGAGCAAGATATTGCAGAGTGGCTGGAGAATTCGCGGTCTCCGACACCACGATCGTATATTCCATGGCGCCGCGATCTTGAAAGGTATCCACTACCTGAGCCACAGAAGAAGCTTTTTGACCAATGGCTACGTAGACACATATAACATTTTGACCTTTCTGATTCAAAATTGTATCTGTAGCTACTGCTGTTTTACCAGTCTGTCTATCGCCAATAGTTAACTCTCGTTGACCGCGACCTATAGGAATCGTGGAGTCAATAGCAGTAAGACCTGTTTGTAAAGGTTCGTATGCGGAACGTCTCGAAATAATCCCTGGAGCGGGGGATTCGATCGATCTAAACTCAGAAGCTGGGATTTGACCTTTCCCATCAATAGGTTGGGCCAAGGCATTTACAACACGACCCAAAAACGAGTCACTGACTGGTATTTGGGCAATCTTTCCTGTCGCTCTTACGGAACTTCCCTCTTGTATGGTCAAACCATCGCCCGTCGGTACAGCCCCAACATTATCAGATTCCGGATTCGGAGCGATCCCTACTGTACCATCTTCAGATTCCACCGATTCGCCAGCCATTACTTTGTTGAGTCCATGAATACGGGCAATCCCATCTCCGACTTAAGGTACGGTACCAATGTTAACAACTTCTACTTCCGGGACATACCCTTCAATTTGCTTGCGAATAATGCTGCTAATTTCGTCGGGTCGAATGTTTATAACCATGTTTGCCGAAGAAATATTACTGGAAGGGGGAGAAGTAGAAATAGAACCCGTTTTACAATGAGATGGTAGTGAAATTGGAACTAATTGGATTTGTTTTTCATGGATCTGAACAAGCCGATGTGATAATCAATCATTTGCAGATGCAGTTGATTATCCAGGCGACTATTTAGACTTTCTAGAGCCCTCTCGGACGCTAGTCGAGAAACTTGCTGTCGAACCTGCTCGATAGCGCGTTGCTTCTCGAAACGAATCGCATAATTCTTACTATCTTCCAATCCTTTTAAATCTTCGTCGGCTGCATCAACGAGATCCCGCTGCTCCCTGTCCATCTGCGTAAGTCCATTGATTCGAATCTCATCCGCTTTAACTTTTGCTTGCTGCAGGCGAATACGAGCCTTCTGAAGTTTTTTAGTAGCTTCTTTGTGACGCTCTTCCGCATCCCGAATTGTATTCAAAATTGTTCTTTCACGATTATCCAAGAAATTGATCAATGAAAGTGGATTACAGATCTCTGATTCTCGGAGACCCATAATCTCTTCCCAAACCGAACGTGGATTTTTCGATCCATTCGGCTTTCCTGCCCGTTTCGTTTCTACCAGTAAATCGGTAGAATCCAACAGATAATGCTTTCACACGCGGGCTCGCCTCCTTCTCCTCCATCAACTAATAAGATTCATCTCGAATAGGCTTGAATTGAGTAATCAATATTTGAGAGGGAAAAAAAAAATTGGGGGCTCTCCCAGATAATTGGTAATTATTTGAGAGCCGCTTTTTCCGAGTAGTATTCATCTTGTATGGGTTGTCTATTCAGCAAATTGAAGAAGATTGAGCTAAATCAACTTCGATATCTATCTATCTATATATCTACCTATATAGGTATTTATCTCGAAAAGTGGTACAAATCGAAGTATTCTTGATATGAGCGTCATATACCGAATGATGCGTTTCCAGTCGCGATTTGGCTTACGCGGTAGGGGAAAGAAAACCCTAATTTTGCTAAGACTTTAAGCAATTTGGCTTTAACCATATTGACGACAGTCCCGAGAATCGGTCAATGGAAGTGAAAGTTTCATCGATTACACGGAATGCTCCGGTTCTTGCATAACATTTATTTACAGGGAATTCGTCGGGGTTTTGCATTTTCGGGTGCAACTGGAGAGAACAGTTATCCCACTCGGATATACGACTCGCACACACCCCCTTTCCATAGTAAAACAATATACCTAGCACTAAAATTAAGTTAATTAAGTTTATCTCCAAGATATTGGTATTTAAGCCAATACTTGCGGCAAGAGTCCAATCACTTGAGGGAGCAACGATCTCACTTACACTTCTCGTAATCCTTTCCCTCCTGGAAGGTTTTGCAAGATTTAAACAACTTCTGGTCCGGCCTGGGGGGAGGTGACAAATTCCGAATTCCGAAAAGTCGAAATAAAATCGGGATGGGGACAAGATTTTCCGAGTCATTAATTTTGGCGACTTATATTGGTTTACCCGATTCGTCAAAACTTTCTAGTTTGGTGGAGAGAGGGGGAGTTACAACTAAACGCGGCAGGTACTCGGTTGGGTAGGCGGAGCAGCAACTTCCTACCAAGCCCCTCCCTCCCAGCTCACCACTGATTCGAAAACAGTTTAGGGAAGGGAAGGGGGGGGGGGGTGCACCAGGCTACTTCCTGTTACAAACAGGTTAAACAAATGGATTGGCAAATAACGGAGCTGGAGCTGCAACTGATCCGTAAATTGTCAAAGCTTCCATGAAAGCTAAACTCGACGATGAAGTACCTCGTATCTTGCCTTCTGCTTCTGGCTGTCTCGCGATACCCTCGACTGCCTGACCCGCAGCAGTCCCCTGGCCGACACCCGGGCCAATTGAGGCGAGGCCTACAGCTAACCCGGCGGCAGTAGCAGAAGCAGCAGAAATCAATGGGTTCGTATTAGTCTCCTCTTAATTTATTTACGTCAATCAATATTGTTTTGCTGGGTACCAACTAGACTCGGCACAACGAAGACTTTCTAGTGAACGCTAATCGGGAAATCAATTCTACATGAATCTGATCAAAACTAGTAATATGGTGTAACATAATACCCGTATACTTAATGTTGAATCCGGAGAAATAATGAAGTATGAAAAGGACGCATCTACTTTCTACGTCGATCGGTGCTACCTCCCGCCTAATTTAATAAAATTGGATCGAAGAAATTTGAGTATTTGGCAATACTAATTATTATCTACCGAAACATGTCTATCCCAATTTTAGTGCAAGTAATATCTAATGGCTTCATTTGACATACCGTGACATGGATCCAACTGAGATCTAAACCGGTTCAAATGGGAAACGCAAAAACGACATAAATCGCTTTTCAAATACCTTGTGTATTCCTTCTCAATAATCTGAGCTTGGCGGTGAAAATCAATACTTATTCCCTATTCAAAACTTTAAATGGCTCAAATTCAATTTGGAGGCCATGCAGGAGTTCTAGTTATTAACCCCTCCTCCCGCTCGTCTTTCTCATCGCTATCCGGGGGGGAGGAGGAGACAACACGGATCTCGTACTGTTGTAGCATGATACCACGGAAACGGTTTTTTTCCACTACAGCGACCCAACAAATGGTTCTCGAAAAAAGTATTTCGTGGTTACTATATTCTTTTGGAATGACTCAATCCAACCAAATTAATGGTGACCCTCCGTGGATTCCCCAATATGAGCTGCAGCCAGAGTGGCAAAAATCAAAGCCTGTATGGCACTTGTAAATAATCCTGAAGGCGTCATGGGTACAGGAACAATTGAAGGTACTAGGGAGACGGGAACAGCTACTACCAACTCGTCAGCCGAAATATTTCCAAACAGTCGAAAACTAAGTGATGGGGGTTTGGTAGAATCTTCCGAAATATTAATAGGTGGTAGTACCGGAGTTGGCTGGATATACTTACCAAAATAACCAAAACCTTTCTTGCGTAAACCTGCATAGGAATGTGCTACTGATGTAAGCGAGGCTGACGCAACAGTAGTGTTGATGTCGTTGGTAGGTGCAGCCAACTCCCCATGAGGTAACTGAACGATTCGCCAAGGAAACGGAGCACCAGACCGGTTGGAAACAAAAATGGATGGAAACATCGTTCCAATAAATGGAACCCGGGGACGGTATTCCTCTTCCCCCATCTGGGTCCTAGTTAAATCCCTAATAGATTCAAGAACATATTCGATGAAATTCTGGCTGCCAGTCGGTATGATTTGCAGCTTCCTGGTGGCTACAATAGGTAGAGCCAACAACAAGGCGATAACGACCCAGGGAGTTACGAGAACCTGCGCATGAACTTGGAAATCTCCTATTTGCCAATAGGAGTGTTAGCCTACTTCTACAGTCGATACTTGATACAGATAATCAATCTCATAAATTCGGAGTTGCTCGATGTGCGTAATACCCCCCTCTCAACAGATAAATTTATCTAAAATATTTAAGGTGATCGCTACAAATTCTTTATTCCAAAATAGCAGAAGCAAGTTACTTCCTGGTGGAATTAGGCGGTATCCCCAATTGTGGAATTATGGTATAAATCCCTTTTCGTTACGAGTCGTCGAGGCAATTCTCAGCCCCGCCACCCGTTAATTTACCTCGGAGAACTTTGAGTTCGAACGACCTTCACAAATGGCTAATGTCGGTTTGTCCAATATCCATCGGATTGAAGGTCGCGCGTCGTCATTGCCGGGGATTGGGATATCTACAAGATCCGGATCGCAATCTGTATCGACAACGCAAATTGTGGGAATACCTGGAGTAATACATTCCTTAGGGGCGATAGATTATTCGTGTTGATCGGTAATTGTCGCAATATCGGGTAAATCTGACATATATCGAATTCCGCCTAGACACTTTTTTAGTTTAAACAGTTACCCCCTCAAAATCGCCGCCTCTTGCTTCGGAAGTCAGTCGAACCCTCCTGTATCTTCTCCGTTTTGTAAGTATTGAAACCTACGAAGACGCATTTCTGTGGTGAACCAATTTGTTGACGTACCGCCTAACCATTTTTCATTTACATAATGACATTGAGATCTCGTTGCGGCTGATGCTATCAAATCAGCTACTTGATGTTTCGTACCAACCGTTGGGAATTCCTTTCCCTCCGCTGCTGCATCAAATACCGAATCACAGGCTTCAGATGAAAGACGAGCAGTCTGAGTTAGATCGAGGATATGAACACCCTTCCGTTCTGTAGATATATAAGGTGACATCCTGGGATTCCATTTCTGGGTTTGGTGACCGAAGTGGATCCCCGCCGCCATCATTCCTTCCAACTCAATATTCCGATTTTTATGTTGCATCTTCCCCTCAGGTATAGAAAGCTGTAAATTTGTTTCATTTTAACTAAATTTGATAAATTATTACAATCTGGTGATCAATTTTGCGGGTTGAAACGCGCAAAAATTTCATTTAGTATTGGGTAACCCCTTATCTTATCTCGAGATTAAGATAAGGGAGGAGGGATCGGCTCAATCCCTTATGAATGAATAGATTAGGGTCGATATTTCGCTTCTCGCGGTAACCACGTAGGTCATATTTTGTCCGCCAATTTGGGTTCTTGCTATTCCTATCTACTGCTGAATGAAATCCTTTTCGTTTATTCACTTCTAGTTGGCAAACAATTTCTGGACTACCTGTTCCGACGGGGACGACGTCACCAAGAATAACGTTTTCCTTCAATCCTTTTAACCGATCAATTCGACCGCGGGGAGCAGCTTTGGCCAATACTCGCGTAGTTTCTTGAAGACTCGCCTCTGATGAAAAACTAGTAGTATTAAGAGATGCCTTTGTCATTCCCAGTATAATAGGTTCATAGAAAATCGGTCTCTTTGATACGCGATTCATCCGTTCCGCCTGTGACAACTCGACAAGCTCCCCGGGAAGGAAGACGCTGGTTATTCCGTCTTCGGACGCTACAACCCTTGATGTCAGTTGCCAAATAATAATTTCTAGATGTTTGTCGGATATTTGTACCCCTTGAGATTCGTAAACTTCTCGAATTTCATTAATTAGAATCAGTTGGCGGCGTTCCATACTTGTTCCGGCACTTAGAAAGTGGCTCCAGAGGTTCCCAATTAATCTCGTAATACCCCGATTCCATCTCCCAAAAAGATCTTCGATTCTTGCTGGGATAGAAGCGATGGAACGAGACTCCAGCAGCTGCTCAACCTTCGGAAGACCCTGAGTAATGTCTCCAGATTTCAATCTATCATATGGTAATGTTATTGACGTATCTCCCTCCCCAATGATGTCTCCAGATATCTTGTGGGGAGTTGCTCCCCGGGTCGCCAGCAGGGTCCTACCAGTTCTGACTAGTAAGTAATCTCGGTGAATGGCTACGACCTGACCAGACTGCAGAAATAAATTACCTCCACAGAAATATCGACTTTCGTTGATTAATAGTCCCAGATTAATTAATAAGATTCCCCGACTGAGAATTTTCGGTGTCGGACGAATTGGCTTTTCCAATAAAAATCTATTGAAAAAAGTATTTGTAGCACATTTCAATGTCAATTTGGTTTCATCAATTAGATACCGATGTCGGTGGTCCGGCGTATCTGTTGGATACGTATCTGTCGAATAATCGATAAAATAATTTCTGAAGGGGGAAGCTTTGCCACTCAGTGCCAAACGGGAGGTAGCCGAAAAAAGGGAAGTTGCGTATGAAGTCCCCGATAGACCTACCTCTTCAAAATTTAATTGACAACAAGTGAAGCTCGATCTTTCAAATTTAACTGACCTCTCCTTAATATTTAGATTCGGATACTTTTCCGAGAAAGATTCATATTCGGAACTGAATGAAACGTTTTTCGGACTCCCGTACGAGCCGCCTATACCCGATTCTGATCGGGGGAAGTATTTTCCAACTCCTTTCTTGTAGCTATTACTGCCTGAATCAGCGAAGGATTTGGTGCGATAAAAGTCAAACGGTGACAAAGTTAAGAAAGATATACCACGTTCCGGCACCGAATGAACAGTAATGCTCCGATATTTGGGAGCTAAGTCATTGTCGTCGTTGGATAAATTGACCCGAGCGAGAAAAGGCTTGTCGACAGACACCCATTTTTGGGAAGCCTGACTGACTCCGAGCCTCCGTGCGGGGGGGGGGTACGCCGCCGAATTAACCTGAAGAAAAGTACTAAAGAGATTATTGATTCGCACACTGGTGAGAGCTAAGTAATTCTTCCTCGTAGGGGGGGTCTCGTGGAAGTGTCTCCGCCACCCAGCCACTAAGAAAGTTCGAATTAATTGAAGAGTCGTGTGGTTAATCATTTTGATTTCCTCACCATTTCCATGGGAGATACATAGAAGGGTTTGAGCTTTCGTGCATTTCTGCGTTTTCGGCTTATCAGCACAGAAGACTCCTTGCGACAAGGAATCGCTAGATACATCGTATTTGACAACTGGTCTTACCGGGACAGAGGTCTTTCTTCTCCTGTGAAGTGTAACCGATTGGGGGTAAACCCAACCCCTGGTTTGGATTCCACTAAGAATCATATTACCTGACTCTATTAGATTAATATTTCGTCTCTGTATACTAGTTGCCTTCCCCGGGTTGTGAATATATCCGGGTAATACTCTTACCGTAATACCGTTTGTTAATGTCTTTTCGATTCGGATTAGTCCACCCACTTTACTACTAATAGTACCAGTTATTCGTGTGCCTTCTTCTGCAAAAGTATTATTTGTTACCAAAATAGATGCTGGAGGTTCATATATAGTATAAGCCTCCTCGGGAATTAGAAAGGAATTGCCTCCCCTGACTACTCTATACCACGAGCCAGAAGTCGTTTCTTCCGCCCCACCGCCAAAGGGGAATCTCTTTCTATCAATGGGTTCAACTTCTACGGTACCATATCTCATAATCCCCGAAACACCAGTTTGATACTCGAATTTTTCGTAGATGGCGAGGATATCACTTCCATCCAAAATGCTGTTTAATTGAACATCAATATTTGCGAAACGTGATTCGTCAAAATTGTCTCGTTGTCTTTCCAACAACAGAGAAACGGATTCAGTTTTTTCGGACCGCTCCACTTTGATATTAGATAGGATATAGTTAGATGTTGGAGGTTTCGACCAATTTAAAAAACATTTTGGATCGATTCCAAATTCTCGGATACTTTTTTGGGAACCTTCGCTGTTGGCGGCATCAACTTCTTCCTCGCCAATTCCCTCAAAGCAATCGCACCTCTTCTCGATCGAGTTGGGTTTGATACCGACTCTATCCCGATCTTTATGAAACAAATAGCTTTCGTCGGAATCGCTATAAGCTCCTGAAAGAATCCGGATATGGCCCGCCTCGCGTACGACACGAATGGGATTGTCTATGCAGTCGCTGACATGCCACACAAATTTACTCCAGTGAATTTCTCCCTCTAAATTTGGATAGATAGCTTTTTGGATACGTTCCTTAAGGGGAAACTCTTTGGCTCGTACTTCCGCGATGATTTGCTGTGCTTCGACATACTGACCGTTTCGAATCATAAGTAGACTTTGGGCCGGGACGACAAAATTGCGTATAGCGCCGCAACTCCTGATAGCAACGGATAAATCATTTCGACACGTCCAAGCAGGATGCCCATGTCGCGTACGTGTGGGATAAACCAGCCTCCCATCGGAATTAATAAGCCCATTAAACGGAATTCGTATGTATTCTGCGATATCGCCCGTAGATACCCCACCTGTATGAGAAGTTCTTGATGTTAATTGAGTTCCCGGTTCCCCAATGGATTGACCCGCGATGATGCCAACAGCTTCCCCCAATTCTACCAAATCGTAATGAGCAAGACTCCGACCGTAACGCCACTGACAAATCCGGGAAATGCTTTTACGTGTCGAAGGAGATCTCACATATATTGGCTGCGCCGATGCTACTGAGTTACTAGCCAGTCCATCACTGATATCTTGATTACGGGTGGCGATACATCTAACGTCCCAATAGACGTTCTCTGCCAGCACACGTCCAACCAATTTTTGATATGATACTGTTCTAATAGATTCTCGTTTATCTTCGGCGATATTCAGCAAAGCAATGCTTTTGGTAGTTTCGCAGTCCTTTTTGCGTACAGCAATGTGTTGGACCACTTCAACGGGTCTGCGTGTTGGGTATCCAGCGTCAGAGGTTCGAGCGGCGGTATCCACAACCCCTTTGCGGGCACCATAGCAAGAAATGATATATTCCGTTAGGGATAGGCCTTCGCGAAGGTTTCTTCGAATGGGTAGATCAATTACTTGTCCCCGGGGATCCGACATCAATCCTCTCATGCCAAGCAACTGATGAACTTGGGATATACTTCCTCGGGCCCCCGAAAAAGACATCATGTGGACTGGATTTAAAGGGTCGATCATTTTGAAGCTTGGATTCATCTCTCGTTTTGGACATTCGCTTGTAGCGTACCAGGCTTCAATTGATTGACGTAATTTCTCTACGGCATGCGGACTTCCGTAACGATAATGCTGCTCTGAGACGTAACCTTATTTCTCAGCGTCTTGTACAAGCCATCCTCTGGATGGTACTGCTAGGAGGTCGTCGATGCCCAACGAGACAGATGCTTTGGTAGCTTGTTGAAAACCCAAAATCTTAACTTGATCCGAAATATTTGTTGTAGATGCAATTCCAAAACAAACGACTAACTTGCCGATGAGTCGCCTCATCGCAACTCTATCCATTGCTTTATTGCAGAACGGCAATTCAGTTTGATCCGTCATTATAAAAACCTCACCTTATATATCTTTTTATACCGTAACATTTAACATTTATTAATCAATAATTTGAAATTAAGCGATTTAATAAATATTTAATAAATATTTATTAAATATATCTATATATAAAAGATTTTTCATTCTTCATTCTTGCGGTTAGATATAGCCATTTCGCCTTGTGTTACCATATCCGGTACGGACGAATTAGCACACGAAGAGGCTTTTGACACACCCTGCATCGCCTCCCTCAATTGCTGATTAAACAAAATGCGACCAGCCGTGGTAAGTACATATATACTTGAGATATATCCCCTCCTACACTTTCTAATCCGGTAATTGTCGTAAGAGTGAAGAGAGGTTCCCAAGGATTCATGTTGAGATTCAACAGGTAATTCACGAATTTTCGAACTAATCATTTCCAAATTAGTTTTCCATCGAAGCCACAAGAAACTACAGAAATCGATTTGATTTGATTCCTTGGCCCTGAGTATGTCGTAGTAACTACCGAAACGGGGTATCCCGGCGGGGTGGACGTCACCCCCTCCCAAGAAAACGGAATGTCTGTTTCCATAGATTCCTTGCTTGTTCTCAATTGTTGGTACATAAAGACCGAGAAGCATGTCTTGACTCGGGACAGATACAGAATCGCCCGTAGCAGGGGGTAACAAATTTATGTGCGAAAACATCGGAAGACGAGCTTCAATCTGAGCTTCGAGAGATAGGGGCACATGAACGGCCATCTGATCTCCGTCGAGATCTGCGTTAAACCCCCCACGAACCAATGGATGCAAACGAATGGCACGTCCTTCTACTAAAATGGGTTGAAATGCTTGTATACCCAACCTATGCGAAGTAGGTGCTCGATTCAGCAGTATGGGATGACCCCGCATAACTTCCCGAAGAACTTCCCATATAATGGGATCTTCTTTTCGTATCATACTTTTAGCCGCTCGTAGATTACAAGCTAGATGTCATCCGATCAAGTTACGAATTACAAATACTTGGAAAGGTTCGATTGACATTTCTCGGGGTAATCCACATTGATGTAACGAAAGGGATGGGCCTACGACAATAACGAAGCGACCCGAGTAGTCAACCCGTTTTCCGAGCAAATTTTCACGAAATCGTCCTTCTTTGCCCTCAATAACCTCTGAAAATGACTTGTAGGGTCTGTTATTGATATCCCTCATTGGTTGCCCACGTATACCATTATCAATGGGAGCGTCTACGGCTTCTTGAATAAGTCTTTTCTGACAAACGATTAGTCCCTCCGGCGTGAATTCACTCCCCGATAAGAATTCAGCAAGAGTATTATTTCGATGAATTACCTTTCTGTAAAGCTCATTAAGGTCGGAAGTAACTAATTCGCCTTCATACGATTCAACTATTGGTCTCAATTCAGGTGGAAGAACCGGCAGGAGATCTAAAACCATCCATTCCGGTTTTAGATTCGTCCGTAAGAAATCCTTGGCTAATTTCATCCGTCTGACCAAAAGATCTTTCCTTCTTTGAATTGTCCGGTCTTCCCATTCATTCCCAACAGGCCTTTGCTTCGCCGGCGCCTGCCACTCCAAATGTGCACGATCCATAACACTTTGCAGATCCAAACTAGTTAATCCTTTTTTGACGGCATCTCCCCCAGTGGCAATTTCGTTCCCTTGAAGCGTTTCGTAATTTCGAGTGGAAAGAGAGATGGGAAGCATGTTTCTCCAGGATCGGTCTTCGTAATTGAACAAACCCCGCAATCTTAATAGGTTGGGCCTTTCGGCCACGGGCCTAGCAAGAAAAAGATTGGGATAGGTCGGGCGGTGCCCCCCCCCCCTTAGAATCGGACACGAATGTTTCCTCTCATCCGGCTCAAATAACTAGGCGTGAAATTGAAACAATTTGACGTCTCTGAGACGCAGTAATACCGTCTCAAGATGAGGTAGTTGCTCATTACTCGGGTCTCAACTTCTTGTTTTTCTCGAGTAGTCTTGGACCCTCCGTATTGAGCGACCTACCGAGAGAGAAGTCGTTTTTTCCTTCGATATTTATTTCTCGATTTAGTCGTAGCCTGGAGATATTTCCCTTGTTCCCAATGCGATCACTTCCCTCTTTGGGTTTCCACTCCACTTCGATGGCTACTAATTTAATTGAATAGAAAAATCGATGCGATGATTGAATTTTCATAACCACATATAGAAAATACTATTTGGAAAGTTTTTTCCGAAAGGGGGGGGGGGAAGAAAACCAAAGGATTGTGTTAAAAAGCACTTGAATTTTATTCTATCAACTGAAATAGGAGGAGTTATAACGAAGCCCAATCGCTGGATTTTTTGCCAAAAATTAACCATGGAGGGGGTCCCCATTCTGTACGCGATAGTTTTTATCCCGAGTTAGACAATATTCCTCGATCGACGCGAGGGACATGTCGGTCAGAGGCTTCCCACTTTTGCACGGGATGACAGCTTATAGCCAATCTGTAATGATCAACACATACAATCGAGTCACGCATCGCAATATACTGGGCTTTCTGGTTCTTTAAGAGGTTTGGCGAGTGGATTTGCAATATAACTAGGGATTCGTTTTGAAAACCACACATGGGTCACCGGACATGCAAGTTTGACGTATCCCATTCGGTATCTTCGAACCCGGGAATCGGTAAACTCAACTCCGCAATGTTTGCAAAAATTGGAATACTCCTCTCCGTTACTGGCAGATCGATAGTTTCCACACGCGCGGACGCCGCTTTTTATGGGCCCGAGTATCCTTTCGCGAAATGAGCCATCTCTCTCTGGTTTATGAGTCTTGTGATGCAATGTATGAGGTTGATCAACTTGCCCGACGACGTCTCCATTGGGTAACTCCCTCTCAGCCCAACCGCGAATCTGTTCGGGGGAAGCCAGTCCAATTCGAAGCTGTTGATAATTAGCTCGATGAATCATAATAGAAAAAGTTTTGATTGATTATTCATGAGAGAAGTTTCAATTGGATATCAGATATTTTCACTCTCCCTCTCCAAATCTTCTTCAATTATAAAGTTGTGCTCCAGATTTAAACCCATGCAACGTAACTCCCGAACTAGCAATCGGAAAGACTCTGGAACGGTATTGGTTTTGTAAACAGGTTTTCCGGTCATAATGGCACTAGGTACCTTGTAACGAGCTTGAATATGATCCGATTTAGTTGTAAGCATTTCTTGCGACGTGTAAGACACGCCAAAACCCTCCAAAGCCCGGACTTCCATTTCTCCAACCCGCTGTCCCCCTCGTCTGGATCTCCCCTTGAGAGGTTGCTGCGTAACAAGTGCGTAAGGTCCGCTGGATCGTGCATGAATCTTATCGTCGACCTGATGAATCAATTTCATCATATAAGCTTTCCCAGTTGTGATGGGTTGCGCGAAGGGATCACCCGTTCGTCCATCGATCAATCGACTCTTTCCGGGGTGATCGGGTTCAAATAACCACGGATTACGAGTACTTGCACTTGCTCTACAAGGTTCTGAAAATACTAGTTTTCTAGAGGCTTCCCGTTCGTACCTCTCATCAAAGGGTACTATACGGTAATGGGTTTCTGAAAACTCCCCGGCTAACCCAAGTAGGCATTCGAAAATCTGTCCCACATTCATTCATGAAGGTACTCCTAAAGGACTTAATATCATATCGACTGGTGTACCATCTTGCAAATAAGGCATATCCTGTCTGGGTAATACTTTTGACACGATACCTTTATTTCCATGTCTACCAGCTATCTTATCACCTACTTGTATCTTACGCTTCTGCAGTATATAAATATGAGTGACTTCTGAATCGTTCGAAGTGTCGTCTTCGGGGTAGACCCACCTGACGTCAGTGACTCGACCTCTTCCACCAATCGGAACTTTGAGACAGCTTTCTCTTGCGTTAACTAGTTGTATACCAGAAGTGGCTTGTAATAATCTCCCCTCTGGAGCACGTGATGAATCTGCCCCTTCTTGGGGCGTTGGTTTACCCACCAAGGCATCTCCCGCCTCTACCCAAGATCCCGATTCCACGAGCCCATTATCGTCTAAGTGTCGAAGCGTATGACTATCCAATTGAGGTATTTGCTTGGTAACCTTTTCAGGACCCTGATTTGTTACGCAAACTTCAACTTCGTGTCTCTCAATGTGAAAAGATGTAGAGATGTCTTCGTATATTGGGCGTTCACTAATCAACACCGCATCTTCGAAGTTGTATCCTTCCCACGGCATGTAGGCCACTGGGATATTTCTACCTGGAGCTGATTCCCCCCTGGCGGTTGCTGCCCCATCCGCGATGACTTCCCCGCGTTTCGGTAATTCTCCCGCCAAAACCGTAGACTTTTGGTGTATACAGGTATTACCGTTGGAACGCTCATATATCTTCAATTCGTTGCTTATAACACGTAAAGCCGCATCACTGCCTGTTGCTTCATCGATTGATGATAGTTCAATTGTATCACCATCAATATATCGGATTTATCCTTCTCGTCCGGATACAACTACACTTCCCGAATCTGAAGCTACTTAACTCTCTAACCCGGTCCCTACAAAGCATCTTTCGGGATTAACCAGTGGAACCGCTTGACGTTGCATGGTAGAACCCGTTAAGGCGCAGTTCGCATCATTATGCTCAATGAATGGAATAGGAGAAGCTCCGATGGGGAAATAATGTAAGGGGTGGATGCTTCGGAAATCAACTTGTTCCCAAAGGACGCTGAGAAATTCTTGTTGATATCGAACCGGTATGAGTTCCTTCTCTCTAGTTCTCCATTGGGATATTAATGAATTCTCAGTTGCTATTCGGTAGCAATCATCTTCAGTGGGAGATGAGTCGATTAATTGCTCCTTTTCAGATGATTCCGACATTTTAAGGTACGGGCTCTGCAAAGAGCCAGAATTGCTAATTTCCGCCTGAATAGCTAGTGACGAAATAAGGCCAGCATTCATGCCTTCCGATGTTTCGATTGGGCAGATACGGCCATAATGACTAAAATGAATATCTCTAGCTTGGAAACTGGCGGTTCGACGTGTCAACCCGCCGGGACCTACGGAGCTTAATCTTCGTTTATGAACCATTTCTGATAATGGGTTGGTTTGGTCTAGAAATTGTGATAGGGGGTGTGATCCAGAAAACTCTTTGAAAGTTGCTATTACTGGTGCAGGCGTGACTAATCCCCGGGGCGTCATCGCGCGTTTGCGCCTAACGGCCCTAGAGAGATTTTGTCGAATCGAATTTTCCAAACGGTTTAGGGCCAATTTCAATTGCTCTTGAGGCGAATCCGCTACGGATCGAACACGTCGATTTTTCAGGTGATCTATGTCGTCGAGGTTGCCTATTCCGTAGCTGATTTCTATCGAGTGATCTGCGGCTGCTGATATGTCTTGGGGTAGCAAAAAATGTTCCGCTTCAGGTACATCAAGAGTTAGTTTGATGTTTAGGTTCCGTCGACCAATCCGCCCTAACTCACATCTATGCTGAGAAAACCTCTTCTATAACTCCTTGAATATAGATTCCGAAAATGAGATATCCGCGTCTGTAGCGGAGTATGGGTGTTTGTAAAGTTCTGCTATAGCATCCTCCGACGATTCAACGGCCCCCCCTTGCTTCTTCAATATATTTGGAAAAATCTTGGGGTAACGAACATTTTTCGAAATATCTTTTTTGCTCAACCCCATAGCTACTAATAAGATCGAAATGGATATTTTTTTCTTTTTGCTAATGCGAACCCAAATTTTTTCTTTCCTATCCATTTCTGGTTTGAATCTCCCTCCCCGATCCGAAATTACAGTGCTAGTATACGCGGAAACTCCTTTTTGATCGGATTCCCGGTTGTAGTAAATACCGGGACTTCTCAAAATTTGATTGACTGAAACTCTGGCAACCCCGTTGATAATGAATGTCCCTTTAGAATTCATCCAAGGAATAGATCCGGGCCGGACGTCTTCTTCTTGCACCACTCCATCTTCACTACGAGTCAATTAAACTGGTACATATGGATCGGATGAGTATGTGACACATTGATACGCGGCATCTCTCTCTTCGACTGAAGGTTGCGTCAATTGGTACCGTTCACCAATAGGTCAGAATTCAACTTCCTTATCTGTATCTTCAATTTTCGGAAAATTTTCAAGTTCCTCAAGCAATCTTTCGTGAACAAATCGATTAAACCCTTCAAATTGAATTTGTGCAAGTTCTGGTAGTACGGGCATATTTCTATTTCCTTCCAATAAAGTGATACATCGAGACCCATCCTCAATTAAAAACATATTGATTAGATTTCTGTACTTCCAATTTTCTATGTATAGGGCACCTCACTTAGTAGCCTCCTAATAATTTGAAATCAATTTATTCTCCGTTTTTTTTTATCCACAACCATTTGCGGATGAAGGTATGGCGACGAATAAACGAAAGAAGTGTGGAGAAAGCTACGAAGTTATTAAATCTTTTTCATAAGCTAAGCTGTGAGCAAAAGACGTCTGTGCGATCCAGATTTTGTAAACCTACGTACCTCCTGATTAAGCAAGTCGTTTTGTATCGAAATTGGTCGAAATACTTACGTATCCAAAATTGAGGTAACGGTCGATGAAGAAAAAACTAAGAGATACAGAGATACATGGCAGTGAAGTAGGTTTGGCAATTATATCACACCAGTAATTTCGATTACCAGGAAAGCTTGAAAAAACATACGGATGTTCTCCTTTCCGTTGATAGCAATTTCGTGTTATCAGCCACTTCAAGCTTAGTTCAAATCTACAAAAAGAAGCTACTCGCTAGAAAAGGGTTAGGTTTCGGAAACATTTTACACCCGTAAAAAAATCATTACCGATTTAATGGTAGATAGATCTAGCTACTTCTTGCGACTATCGGTCGAAGCGGGGACACCCCCACCCCTCTCCCCCCTTCCCCCGGAGAAAGTAAAAAAGATCACTGACTCAGCGTTGACTCTGAGGCAATTGATACATAGACTCAAATCAAATTAATTACTGGGATTGTAGTTCAATTGGTTAGAGCACCGCCCTGTCAAGGCGGAAGTTGCGGGTTCGAGACCCGTCAATCCCGATAAACTCTAACGAGATGCGCCAGTTCAAAGTTCAATCTACAGCCTCGGACTTGGGTCGAGCTGGATTCGAACCAGCGTAGGCGTTGCCAGCGGATTTACAGTCCGTCCCCATTAACCACTCGAGCATCGACCCATAATTTGTGAACGCTTCGGTTTCGCCTCACCGAGTTAGCGACTTCTGACAAGTCGAAGCTGAGCCCTATTATTGGGTAGGAATCGACAAGAAAATGAGAATACACTTCACCGATATGATCGATGATATTTTTAGGAGATGAATACCCCCAGGGGAATTCGAATCCCCGTCGCCTCCGTGAAAGGGAGGTGTCCTGGGCCTCTAGACGATGGGGGCCTGATTACCTTTCGGTAGAATAAGGGTATTCCCTACCAATTGTCAATCCAAAGAAAGTGGCAAGGAAGTAATGAGGGGACCAGTTTTTCTAACAATCTAGATTGGGGTTAGACTAATCATTCCAATAAACTTTTTATATCTTTTAACTATAGTAAATGAGTTGCAGCGATTGATCAATTAATCCGAAGCGGAGGCGTCAAGAGTAGGCTGCTACTGCGCGAAAACGAAGAATAGGTATTCTCGAGATTTCATTTCGTGATATACTACGTAATCGATATTGAAGATTCGACTTTGATTTTTTTTTTCTCTATCTGCGATTAACCAAAGATTCGGTCGACCCGACTAATTAAAACTAGATGGTTCATAATGAAGTCCGAGAGTTTTATCCAATGAAACCCACTCGATCTATTTTCCAATTGATGATTTGAACAACCAATACGGAAGTAAATATTCTTGCGTTCGTAGCCACCGCACTTTTTATTCCAATCCCAACAGCTTCTTCACCTATTCTTTACATCCAAACGGCCGCTCAGAATAACTAGTCATTGGTAACGACTACCTGTTTGTTAGCAAATCTTCATATGCAAGAGCGAATCGGAGGAGGAGAAGTAGGGGACACTGTTTGCTCGCTGCAAAACGGAGCGATGTGCAAACTGCTACTTTTATTCCGGACGAAGTTTTCATGCTACCCGGTTGTTGCTGGTAGCAACTTACTGTTAACTTAGCGCCCTTCCCTGATTAGCTCTCTTTACGCCAATTGGAATCTATGCCTCTTTATCTTGTTTCTATTCCTCCACCTACCACGTATCACGCATCATTCTCGAATAGAATTGCCCAAAATTGATAGATCAAAAAAATGATCTATCAATTTCTACTTCTACTAGATCACTCCCGCTTGTTACAAAGCTGGGTTCTACCCAACGATTAGTATCAGGTATTGGGCTAGAGCACTCGGATTTACTTCTGCGTATACCCCTCAAAAGGAGATGAATCAATTTAAGCAAACCAAGCAAAACGAAGTGAGGTATCCGAACCGGAGGTCTGATCTCAAGTGTATGTCAAGCGTATATTCATTTCCTGTTTCTTGTTCCGGGCGCAGTCGTAACGTCAGACAAAAAATTTGAAGTTTGAATTAGCGACGGGATGAACTAGCAACAACCGGGATAGGTTCTTTCCGATAGCAAGAGAAAAAAATCAGTTTACTGGATTACTAAATTCATCCAACTTGTTATTTCAATTTTTAATACTACGAATCGAAGAAATGAATTAAATAAGAAACGGCTGCATCGGGCTCTTTTACTCGGAAACGAAATGTAAAATATGGGGTGGGGGAAACACGAATCGGTGGTCTCGCCACAACGACGCGTATCCCCCGAATCAGACTAGTAAAGACCTGGTTGGTTAACCGTTTGTCGCAATCCGCTTCTTCCCCGAACTACAAGTGAAAGAGAAAATGTAGAAATCACCGTCAGGGCAGCCCAAGCTATGGTAACTAAATCCGTAGTTGTAATTCCTATCTATTATCTATTCACTCTCTCGATTTTTACTAATTACTAATTACTTATAAGTCCAAATACGAGGCAAAGCTTGAAGAAGCTTGAGACGCGTTGTCGGTGAGGAGCAGACGCCTGCCTGCTTGATAGCATACCCCAATAGCGAGAGATACTGAGTATGTGGAAACCTATCTATCTATATATATAGATAGGTTTCTTTTTTCAATGGTACTGGTTGATGTTTGCCTCTTCAAACATTTTGGTGACTTGGACTTTCGGGTTATCAATTAGTGATATACTCAATTGGGATTGTTTATGCGTGACGCATCGAGACACATGAAATGTGATAGGCTATAACAGGCTATAGAGCACCTCAACCTGTATCCGATTTCGGCGCGGCAAACGATCCCCGGTAAAACTACCTAAATTAATAAATCCAAGTAAACCAAATAAATCTAGTTATTTATCTTTATACACATAAAGATTTCCCTGTTAGGCGACACCCAGATTCGAACTGGGGAATTAAGGATTTGCAGTCCTCCGTCTTACCGCTTGACTATATCGCCCCTCGCCAGCTACCAGCGAGCAGCGCCAATGCAAGGGCAAAAGAAAAAGCACTGATCCGGTTCGGAATGTTCGGTAGCAAGTAGCGTATATGACGATTATATTATCGATGTATAGCGATTCTAGACGTCTAGCAATTCTATTAGTAATAAGTATACTATCCGGCAGAAGCATTAGCAAGTAGCTGGCTCCCCCCCTCCCCCCCCCCCGCCCCGCACAATTCACCTACGATACGCATTTGCTAGCGAAACGGCTACCTCGACAAAGACAAAATTGCCTCGTCTCAACATCTCATTCAATTCAAAAAAAAAACGAAATTTTGTTTCTTCTTTCACCATTTGCTCCCCTTCCATTTCCTCCAAGATAACTAGAAAATTAAGGGAACTAAAAAATTCCATGGAAATGTTTATGCATATCTATAGATATGTGACGTAATCTCCTCATTTTCCACGGGATAGGCGGATAGCGGGAATCGAACCCGCGTCATCTCCTTGGCAAGGAGATATTTTACCATTCAACTATATCCGCATAATCTGCTATTTCATTTTAACACTGCAATAGTTTCCCAATATCTAGGAAACTCGCGTAAGTATTTAGTTTATACATGAGAAACTGAATTTATCGAGAGGACCTCGCATATTTATTCCCTTCCCTCAGCTGTTGAAATGAACTTCTTGCCGTAGCCCCTCATCTACATCTACGCGCGTAAATCTCCCCCGTTTGACATCTCCACTCGTAACGGTGAATTACGAGAGGAGGAACCGAAGCAACAAATATTTAGGAAATGAAGGAGTTGGGTATACCTACCAAAGAAACTGATCCAATCCATAATGAAGCCCCTGAGAAGACAATATTTTTGTTGCTGGACCAGCCACCGGGGGATGCGAATGCGACGGGGACACCTACAACTGGCAGGAATGAGATGGCGATTAATCCGAATAAAGCCAATTGGAACGCGATAGTCATAATTCTGATTGTTTCCACATAAGAAGTAAGTTGTTCGTACCATCCAATCCTCATCCGACGGAACTCTCGCCTCGCCACGACTTACCCCGCTGACGGGGCGCGAATACCTCCCCTTCGCCACTAACTACCTCAAAGTTCATAAGGTACTGATTGAGTTATAATTGGTTTGAATTCCGACATTCGGGATGATTATCTGCGATAACTCCACGGTCATAATTATTATCACTCCGTACCTTTCGCGATATGAAGAAATATCGTTGAAGAGGAAAGAGATATCCATCGAAATCTATATATAAATAGATATTGATGACCTTTTTACCTCCTACCAGAAGTGTCTGAAAAACCTACCAGAAGTGCCTAAAAAACGTGATTGATACCCCCGAATATCGGGTGAGAAATCTGCCTCGTCGAGGAGAGATGGTCGAGCGGTTTAAGGCTCCAGTCTTGAAAACTGGCATGGCAATGAAACGCCATCGAGGGTTCGAATCCCTCTCTCTCCTACTATTTCTACCAAATAATACTGGACGGAAGGGGCGACAGTTATTACTAGTCTTACGAAATATTTCATTTTCTCCCATCAAACTGAAGAGAGCTTGGTATTATCTATCACCAGGTAATAAGATGATATCTATCTATCTATTTGAATAGATAGATAGAGTTTACCTGGATGTAATGAGTCCGGCACTGACGTGAAAACATAGACTTAGTAGATATTGGTTTGCTGGCGAAAAGAAGAAACACAAGAAGTGAAGATTCTTTTTCTCACTTTTCCATCACCTCAACAATATGTCTTCGAGTTTCAATTAAGGGGTGTCATAGAAAGAACGGGTTCGGTATCGCGGTCAATTCCCTTTTCAAACCCGGCTGCGGCTGCGCGAGCCCTACCCGCGTGCCATAAATGACCCACGAAAAAGAAGAATCCCAGAACGAAGTGGGAAGTAGCTAACCAACTCCGGGGAGATACGTAGTTTACGGCGTTGATCTCGGTAGCTACTCCACCTACAGAGTTCAGAGAGCCCAGGGGGGCATGAGTCATATACTCCGCGGATCGTCGTTCCTGCCACGGTTGTATATCCCTCTTCAACTTACCGAGATCTAAACCGTTGGGACCCCTTAAAGGCTCTAACCAAGGAGCACGAAGGTCCCAGAATCGCATGGTTTCGCCTCCGAAAATAATTTCTCCCGTAGGGGAACGCATCAGGTATTTACCCAACCCAGTAGGTCCTTGAGCGGAACCTATATTGGCACCGAGACGTTGGTCCCTGACAAGAAAGGTAAAAGCTTGGGCCTGAGAAGCTTCTGGACCGGTGGGACCATAAAATTCGCTGGGGTATGCTGTGTTGTTAAACCAGACGAAGCAGCAGGCGGTGAAGCCAAAAATGGAAAGGGCTCCCAAACTGTAGGATGAGTAAGCTTCCCCGGACCATACGAAAGCGCGACGAGCCCAGGCAAATGGTTTCGTTAATATGTGCCAAAGTCCACCGAAAAGACAAATGGATCCCAGCCATACATGTCCCCCGATAATATCTTCCAGATTATCCACACTCGCAATCCATCCTTCGCCCCCAAAGGGAGATTTCAGTAGATAGCCAAAGATAACGTTAGGACTTAGGGTAAGACTCGTAATCTCTCTTACGTCTCCACCCCCGGGTGCCCATGTGTCATACAACCCTCCAAAATAGAGTGCCTTGAAGACTAAGAGAAAAGCTCCGAGACTTAGTAGTATTAGATGAATACCGAGAATTGTAGTCATCTTATTTTTATCTTTCCAAGTATAGCCGAAAAAGGGAAAGGATTCCTCCAAAGTTTCGGGTCCGATCAGGGCGTGGTATATACCCCCGAATCCCAAAACTGCGGAGGAAATCAAATGGAGTACTCCGGAAACGAAATAGGGAAAGGTATCGACTACCTCCCCGCCGGGACCCACCCCCCAACCCAGAGTAGCCAGGTGGGGAAGTAGGATTAGTCCCTGCTCATACATAGGTTTCTCTGATACGAAATGAGCCACTTCAAACAAATTCATAGCTCCGGCCCAAAAGACAATCAGGCCAGCATGAGCTACATGGGCACCAAGCAATTTACCAGACAGATTAATTAGTCGGGCGTTGCCAGCCCACCAAGCGAAACCTGTGGTTTCCTGATCGCGACCACCCAGCGAGAGGGTTCCATTAAAGAGCGTTTCCACGGGGTAAAACCTCCTCGGGGAATACAAGGTTTTCGTGGGGCTGATCCTGAGCTGCCATCCAGGCACGGATACCCTCGTTTAGTAAGATATTTTTTGTATAAAAAGTCTCGAACTCGGGATCTTCTGCTGCGCGAATTTCCTGGGAGACAAAGTCGTACGCACGTAAATTCAGGGCGAGACCAACTACTCCAATAGCACTCATCCATAAACCTGTCACTGGCACGAATAACATGAAGAAGTGTAACCAACGTTTGTTGGAGAAAGCAACACCGAATATTTGGGACCAGAAACGATTCGCGGTTACCATTGAATAAGTCTCCTCAGACTGAGTTGGGTTGAACGCGCGGAATGTGTTCGCGCCATCACCATCTTCAAATAGAGTATTTTCGACTGTAGCGCCGTGGATGGCGCATAAAAGGGCGGCACCGAGGACTCCCGCAACCCCCATCATATGAAATGGATTCAGAGTCCAATTATGAAAACCTTGAAAAAATAGAATGAATCGAAAGATGGCGGCTACGCCGAAACTGGGTGCGAAAAACCAACCGGATTGCCCCAAAGGGTAAATCAAGAATACGGATACAAAAACCGCAATTGGACCGGAGAAAGCTATTGCGTTGTAGGGGCGTAGTTGCACAGACCTTGCAAGTTCGAATTGGCGTAACATGAAACCTATTAGAGCAAAAGAGCCGTGAAGAGCGACGAAGGTCCATAAACCTCCTAGTTGGCACCAACGGGTGAAATCTCCTTGCGCTTCGGGGCCCCACAATAGAAGCAAGGAGTGGGCCAAACTGTTAGCGGGGGTGGAGACCGCGGCAGTCAGGAAGTTACATCCCTCCAAGTAAGAACTAGCTAATCCATGGGTGTACCATGAAGTGACAAAGGTTGTACCTGTGAACCAGCCGCCCAAAGCGAAGTAAGCGGTGGGAAAAAGTAATAGGCCAGACCAACCCACGAAGACAAAGCGATCTCTTCTGAGCCAGTCGTCCATACTATCAAATAAATCTTTCGGTTCCTTGGAAGATTTTCCAATGGCAATGGTCATATTCATTCCCTCACTCAGCTCCTCAAACGATTTCTGGGTTCCCCTATTTTTTTATCTTCGAGCCACGACGCGGTGTAGTTCCGTCCCTTCGCGGTAAGATAGGCCACTACAACACTGGTCCCTCCGAAAAGTCATTTGCCGAAGCAGCATACTCCCAGGAATTATTAAATGAGGGACTGGTAGATTTTCCAATCTCGGGAGTTTGGGATTTTTCGTGCCCTTAACCGTTTCTTCGCCTCGCTTCTAGTTTTCTACTCCCCCTCCCCCTTTTTTGTTGCCTATGCCGAGCCGATTCTTTTGTTCCATTTTCTTTTCCTTCTTTTTCCTCCAATTTTAAATTTCAGGCATCTCTTTTTTATTACTTACTTGATCCCGAGCTGATCTCGTTTGTTACGCAGTTTTTTGGGAAGTGGGTAGACCTTTCTTTTCTTCCGAGACTTTGTTAGCCACTCCGCCACACTGACGGTACCTCGGGAATCCGACCTAGCAGGAGACAAATTCGTTTCCATGAATCTCTAGGGAGAGAAATACTAGGGCGGCGTGAAGAGCTACATCTATCTATATCTATCTATATATGTAACATGTATATAGATATAGATAGATATATCTAGATATAGATAGATATGTGTGGTATCCATCCCCTTTTTGAAATTATTTCGGTACTTATTTTACCAATCCGCAGTAAAAATTGAAAGCCTTTTCTTTCGGTCCCCAGTAACGAGAGTGGGTAGCGGCATGCCGCAGTTTAACCTCCAGCGGAGGATATGTCATAAACTTCAACATCCGACAAAGTGGTTCCTCTTCTGTTCCAAACCCCAGCGGCGAAATCGTATTCAGGCATTGGGGGGGGTGACAAATAAGAGTGCTAAAGACTCGAAGGATTTTTGCTAGTGACGGAAAATTATCTAAATAAGCAGTGAAAAGATTGTTATGTAATTTTCCTTTTTCTTTATTTAAATTGAAATATATATATAGATATAGTTATATCGATAGATATATATCTATATATATCGATATTGAGAATTCGCATTCAATTCCCAAGATAGGAGTAACAAAGAAGTTCCCGGCATTAAAAATTATATCCACCTGATTTTTTCATATTGCAAAGAGCGACACATTACTCAGTGTAACTACACCACCTAAGCCGGAAATCGCGATGGAAAACAAAACGATTTAACTAAAAAATTTAATTTCGAGGCAGTTGGTTATAATTTTGCACCAAATTATAATTACATTTCTGCAAAACTGTAACTTTCTCCATTAGAAATAGTAGGGAGTACTACTTTTCCCCCTGCATCGGGACCACGCGGACCCGGGCGTTTCCGTGAAACTGAGACAGCTTGATCCTTGGATTTCGGACGACTTCTCGGTTAGCCCTTTGTCGGATTTGAACCGACGACTTACGCCTTACCATGACGTTACTCTACCACTGAGTTAAAGGGGCCTCAGATCAGAAGTAAATTTGGGTTGAGTTCTGTTGGGCACATCATCAGTTTTCGTCCCGCCTTTTCTGTTTTCTTCTCATCGCAATATCGGAACTTGATGAAACGGAAGAGACTAGGTCTAACCCAAAGCACGAAATAGCTATGTTCCTAAATTATACTTGCATATCTAGATATAAACCTGTAAATCTGTTTATCTATCTATCTCTAGGTAGATAGGTTTATGCTCCATTGAACGAAGAGGCTCAGAAGAGGAGGTATAATAAATAGGAAGAGAAGAAGGAAGGAATAATTAGATAATTCTTATTCTGCCGTGTGGCATCAAGTATTCCCAATCTAATAATTGATAGAGAGGCTTGGACTTTCTCGATCTCCGATCTGAAGAAACCTATATCCGATGAATCGGTGAAACGTGGCAAATAAATTGATTAGTCTGAGCTCGCGGCGAAGACCAAGCATCGTACTACTGACGTAGGTAAACATCTGATGGTTTACTTTGCGGAGACAGGATTTGAACCTGTGACCTCAAGGTTATGAGCCTTGCGAGCTACCAAGCTGCTCTACCCCGCTTAGTTAATGCCTCCAATGTAATTATTATACATCTCTTGAATAATTACATTGAATATGATAAGAAAGAACTGTCTACTTCAGAGAATTAGACATCATTTATGAGATAGGTAGAAGAAAACTTTTCCTACCAACTCGATTTCGATACTCCGGGCAGCACACAAGTATGTGCCATTTCACGAGGTACGTGTCTAGATAAGCCAAAGTCTCGGTAATTGGATCTGGGTCGTCCGGTTAGGGAACACCGGTTACGGAGACGAACAGGTGCACTATTACGCGGCAGAGATTGCAATCTTTTGGAAATAGTTAGCTTATCCTGAATTGGCAAACTACTTCTAATCCGTCTTTTCAAAGATTGGCGGGTAATCTCATATTTCTTCACCAACTTTTCCTTTTTCTTTTCCTTCTCAATGAGACTTTTCTTTGCCGTAATTGATGAATCAGTAAGCAGGATTGGATTACTACTTTAGAACAAATTGAACTTGCAACCAGAAATTTATTTACCAATAACTGGAGAAGAAGTAACAAATTTCTATCTCTAATTATTGATAAATGGATAATCGGTCTCAGAATCGGCTCGGGTATGGGAAGTAGTGAGGGGGGGTAAGCTTGACGCGAAAATATACGATTTGGCAGTCAACCGAACCAAAATTAGCCAAATTTACCTGATGTAGATGCGATTAGAAAAGCTGCGTAGGTAAATATGTAACCTACGGAGAAATGGGCTAGTCCCACCAGTCTTGCTTGAACGATAGAGAGAGCGACTGGCTTATCTTTCCAGCGTATCACATTTGCTAAGGGTGTCCGTTCGTGGGCCCAAGCTAGGGTTTCAATGAGTTCTTGCCAGTAACCGCGCCAAGAAATTGGAAACATAAATCCGGTAGCCCACACGAGATGTCCAAATAGGAACATCCACGCCCATACAGATAAACTGTTCATACCGAAGGGGTTATAACCATTGATAAGTTGCGAGGAGTTCAGCCATAAATAATCCCTCAACCACCCCATTAAATACGTAGAAGATTCGTTGAATTGAGCAGCATTGCCTTGCCACAAGGTTATGTGTTTCCAGTGCCAGTAGAAAGTGACCCATCCAATGGTGTTCAGCATCCAGAAAACGGCTAAGTAAAAAGCATCCCAAGCTGAGATGTCGCAGGTACCGCCTCGGCCGGGACCATCGCAAGGAAAACTGTAACCGAATTCTTTTTTATCTGGCATCAACTTGGAACCGCGCGCGTCTAATGCGCCTTTCACCAAAATCAGTGTAGTTGTGTGTAGGCCCAAAGCGATGGCGTGGTGAACCAAGAAATCCCCGGGCCCAATCGTTAGGAATAGCGAGTTGCTGCTGTTGTTGACAGCGTCCAACCAGCCGGGTAACCACAAGCCCCGACCGGCATTACTTGCCGGACTACCTGCCGAGGATAGAAGCACATCGAAACCATACAAAGTTTTACCATGAGCAGACTGAATCCATTGAGCAAATACGGGTTCAATAAGAATCTGCTTTTCCGGAGTCCCGAAGGCTAGCATTACGTCGTTGTGTACATAAAGCCCTAGTGTGTGGAACCCTAGGAATAAACTAGCCCAACTTAAGTGAGCTATTATTGCTTCTTTGTGTTCCAACATTCTCGCTAAGACGTTATCTTTATTTTGTTCCGGATCATAATCTCTGATAAAGAATATAGCTCCGTGTGCGAAGGCTCCTGCCATGATAAACCCGGCGATGTATTGGTGATGGGTGTATAGCGCGGCTTGAGTTGTATAATCCTGTGCTATGAAAGCATAAGCGGGTAGGGCATACATGTGTTGTGCGACCAACGAAGTGACGACCCCTAAAGCAGCTAAAGCGAGCCCCAACTGAAAATGAAGGGAATTATTGACCGCATCATAAAGTCCTTTGTGTCCACGGCCCAACCTACCTCCCGGAGGGATATGAGCTTCCAGAATCTCTTTCATACTGTGCCCAATACCAGAGTTAGTCCTGTACGTGTGGCCGGCAATTATAAACACAACGGCAATGGCTAAGTGGTGATGAGCGATATCAGTTAGCCACAAACTTTGAGTCTGTGGGTGAAATCCGCCCAAAAAGGTCGGAATAGCTGTTCCCGCTCCTTGAGTGCTATCAAACAAATGGCTACTAGAGTCGGGATTTTGCGCATAAACACTCCACTGACCCGAGAAGAACGGCCCCAACCCCTGAGGATGCGGGGTGACAGTCAATAAATTATCCCATCTAACATGTCCGCCTCTCGCTTCGGGAATAGCTACGTGGACTAAATGCCCCGCCCAAGCCAAAGAACTCACTCCGAAGAGTCCCGAAAGGTGGTGATTGAGCCGAGATTCAGCATTTTTGAACCAAGAAATGCTTGGTTTCCATTTAGGTTGCAGATGTAACCAGCCAGCTAGTAAAAACGAAGCAGAAATAGCTAGTAGAAAGGTAGCTCCAGTATAGAGATCTTGGTTATTGCGTAGACCAATGGTGTACCACCATTGATACACACCGGAATAGGCAATATTGACTGGACCCGCAGCCCCCCCTCGGGTGTAGGCTTCGACAGCTGGTTGACCAAAATGAGGATCCCAAATGGCATGAGCAATTGGTCTCACGTGTAATGGGTCCCGCACCCATGCTTCGAAATTGCCCTGCCAAGCCACATGGAACAAATTCCCAGAGGTCCAGAGAAAGATGATAGCTAATTGACCAGAATGAGATGCAAATATTTTTTGGTAGAGACGTTCCTCGGTAGTATCGTCGTGACTCTCGAAGTCGTGGGCAGTGGCTATACCAAACCAGATACGACGGGTAGTTGGGTCTTGGGATAGACCCTGGCTGAACTGTGGAAATCTTGATGCCGTAATGTTTCTCAAATCCTCCTAGCCATTATCCCACTGCAATGATTCTCGCCAGGAAGAATGCCCACGTCGTGGCGATTCCACCCAGAAGGTAATGAGTTACTCCCACAGCACGTCCCTGTATAATACTCAGGGCTCTAGGCTGGGTAACGGGAGCAACTTTTAGTTTGTTATGAGCCCAAACAATGGATTCGATGAGTTCTTGCCGGTATCCGCGACCACTAAATAAAAACATTAGACTGAAAGCCCAAACGAAGTGAGCCCCCAGAAATAGAAGACCATACGCGGATAACGAAGAACCATATGATTGAATGACTTGAGAAGCCTGTGCCCACGAAAAATCTCGTAACCATCCATTAATCGTTGTTGAACTTTGTGCGAAGTTTCCCCCAGTGATGTGATTTACCACCCCCTGTTCGCTTATGCTGCCCCACACATCAGATTGCATCTTCCAGCTGAAGTGAGATATAACTACTGAAATCGAATTGTACATCCAGAATAGTCCTAGGAAGACGTGATCCCAAGCAGATACTTGGCAGGTACCTCCTCTGCCGGGACCGTCGCAGGGAAAACGAAAACCAAGATTTGCCTTGTCGGGTATTAGTCGGGAACTGCGTGCAAATGAAACGCCTTTCAATAAAATTGATACAGTAACATGAATCGTGAATGCGTGGATGTGGTGTACCAGAAAATCTGCAGTACCTAACGGAATCGGGGCTATGGCAACTTTGCCGGCTACAGCAACTAAGTCGCTGCCACCCCAGGTTAAGCTAGTACCCGCCGCCGCATTAGGTGCAGTTGATCCGGGAGCCAAGGCGTGGGTATTTTGCACCCACTGAGCAAATATCGGTTGTAACTGAATGGCGGTATCCGAAAACATATCTTGGGGACGTCCCAAGGCACTCATAGTATCATTGTGGATGTATAGACCGAAGCTATGAAAACCTAGGAAAATGCAGACCCAGTTGAGATGTGAAATTATTGCGTCGCGGTGCCGAATGACACGGTCTAACAAATTGTTGTATTGAGTAGTTGGATCATAATCTCTTACCATAAAAATAGCTGCGTGTGCAGCTGCACCAACTACTAAAAACCCTCCTATCCACATATGATGCGTAAACAAGGAAAGTTGTGTGGCATAATCGGTGGCCAAGTAAGGATACGGGGGCATTGCATACATGTGGTGGGACACAATAATTGTCAAAGAACCTAGCATGGCAAGATTGATCGCTAATTGAGCATGCCACGAACTCGTTAGAATTTCGTAAAGACCTTTGTGGCCCTCACCCGTGAAGGGGCCTTTATGAGCTTCCAGAATTTCCTTTGTGCTATGTCCGATACCCCAGTTGGTTCTGTACATGTGACCAGCTACCAAAAAAAGGACAGCAATAGCTAAGTGGTGATGTGCGGCATCAGTCAGCCACAAACCCCCCGTCACTGGGTTCAACCCTCCACGGAAAGTCGAAGAATCTGAATATTCTGACCAGTCAAGAGTAAAAAACGGGATCAGTCCTTTCGCAAAACTCGGATACGCCTGAGCTAGAAGATCACGATTAAGAATGAGTTCGTGAGGAAGGGGTATTTCTTTGGGGTCAACTCCTGCATCTAATAGTTGGTTAATTGGTAGTGAAACATGTATCTGATGTCCCGCCCACGCTAGAGATCCCAACCCCAATAGACCCGCCAAATGGTGATTTAGCATTGATTCAACGTTCTGGAACCAAGCTAGTTTTGGGGCAGCTTTGTGGTAGTGAAACCAACCGGCAAAAAACATTAATCCGGCAAAAATTAAAGCACCCACAGCTGTGCAATAGAGCTGTAACTCACTAGTTATTCCGGAAGCTCGCCAAAGTTGGAAAAACCCCGACGTTATCTGGACACCCTGGAACCCTCCACCTACATCTCCATTAAGTATCTCTTGACCCACTATTGGCCAAACAACCTGGGCACTAGGTTTCACATGAGTGGGATCATTCAGCCACGCCTCATAATTGGAAAAACGGGCCCCGTGAAAGTACATGCCACTCAACCGAATGAAAATAATGGCTAGCTGACCAAAATGAGCACCAAATATTTTACGGGATATATCCTCCAAATCATTGGTATGGCTATCGAAATCGTGGGCATCGGCGTGTAGGTTCCAAATCCATGTGGTGGTACTAGGACCCTTAGCCAAATTTCTCGAGAAATGTCCGGGTTGGGCCCATCTCTCAAAAGAGGTTTTCACGGGATCCTTCTCCACCATAATCTTGACTTCTGGTTCTGGCGAACGAATAGTCATCGGGACTCTCCTCTCTTCGGACAGGGGATAACAACAACCTACCAACGGAAGATACGAAACTTCCAAGAACTAGAGTTTCTACCAGCATGTAGTAATCTATTCCCTTTTCCCTTGAGTTTGAAACTCGAGCAACTGCTATAAAGAAGTTATGCGGGGTAGGCGTTTGATGGTATTATTACACGACCCGATAGTGCCTAATGGACTTGATAGGATTGATCATCCGTTCGGTAGGGAGGGGGGTGGCAAAGTCGATGTCGAGCAAGCAGGAACCTCTATCTATCAACTCCATTTGTTAACCTTTCTGTTTCATGTCGCTCCGCTTCCCCCCACGGATTAGTTAAACAAAGAAGAGCGTCCCGTAATTTTTAACCGATTCTGTGCTTCAATGTAATTACCGGGGGAAGGTGCTACTGCCTGTTTCCAATACTCAGCAGCTTGATCAAACCAAGCCTCCGAAATCTCTAAATTTCCTTGGTGAATGGCCTGTTCCCCTCGATCAGAATGGGTGATTATTTTCAAACCCCCTCCTTTAGAACCGAACTCGGGGGTTTCCCACCTCATACGGCTCAGACAACTCCGTTACTGGCTTTCTGTCCCCTAACAAAGAAGTAGGGATTACTTTCAAACTTCGGAGGAACTAAGAATAGTCAGGTTTCTGATTTCATCCGTCTCGAATAAAATTTTTTCCGTACTCCCAGTTAAAAGAACAAGAGGAAAGGAGTAATAACCTCTTTTGGCACTAACTACCCCATCTCGACTTGGATTTTTTTGGAAATCTTGGAAAAATTTTTCCTTTAGGATTTGATACTACACCGTGGTCCGCCACTTATTCTTTCCCAATCATCTCTACTACAGAGAAAAATTGTATAACTTTTTTGATGGACCAATCTCATCGTATCGACCCAGATTTTCAATGACGAATCTTTGCGGTGCTTTATTCTTCGATTCAGTCAGTTATCCATGAGACAGTTAGGCTACCTTCCTCCTCCAAACCTGGATTGCTTCGAAAGAGGCCGAATCCCGCAGCTCGAGGCAGCTCCCGTTCGGAAGTATGCTTGGGGGAAGCCCTTTTCATTGGTTGAGTATTTATAAACCGAAGAATCCTGAAGCGCAGGTAGTCGCACGTGGTGACAGGTCGCAGCCATATTATTAAAAGCTTGTGGCGGAGAAGAATTCCGCTCCGGTGCTTGAAAGTAGTATTCCAAAGCTCTTGCATGTTTTCCATTGCTTGTGTGAGTGGGGCCTATATTATGAGGTATGTAACTTCGGTCATAGGAATCAACCTCCAAACGCATGGCTTTGTAGTAGCTTCATAAAGCTTCTGCATATTCTCCTTCGGATTGGGCCGACATCCGTTACGGTTGCTTATACGAATAAGCCCCGCTTCGAAACCGCACATGAGGTTCCCAACTCATACGGCTCCTCCCGCTCGATTCGCGGGTAAAAAATAGCATTCCAAGTGACCTAGTTATTTTTACTCCCAAACTGAAACCAGGGAAACCAAGCGGGGGTTAGTGTTTCATGAAGCTGGTATCTAACCATCCTTCTCGCAAAGAATTTTCTGAAGCGGTTGCGTCATTCCCTCGTGGCAACAGCAGTAACAACGAATCCCTTGTCAATTTATTCGTTCCCAACGTTTCGTTTTTTGAGGGGTTATTCACTTCAGCAATCTCCGATGATTTTAAGGGTATCCAAGCTGCAAACGGGATGGATGTTTGTTGCCCCAACCGCTACTGGCCGTTACCGCGACTTCGAAGTTACCGAGAGCAGGCGATATCTGTCGAAACTAAAAATTGACGGAGATTTTGTATTGCCGATTCCTTCACGTGGTGCCTGCCCCCTCCCTGTGCTTACTCATGAAATTACCACGTATTACACATCAATTTATGGATCTAACCTCCTGCTTGCTTGATACCGAAATCCGTGGGAAGTGGGAGCCGTAGCTTCCGAGGCTGCATCAATCGTGGATACGCGACCGAAGGGTTTGTTTGGCAATCGAAACACACCTCTGGGAAATGTGGGCTTATCGAAGCTATAATTTATTCAACTTCTATTGAGTAATGGTAAATTGCTTGCCTTATCGAATCGCGCCATCCCTGTGGTATGTAGAAGCTTCCCTCTCTCTCTTAGTGGTGGGTAAGATTTGCAACAAAATATCCGCTAGAATTGTGAAAGTTTTGTCGATAAAGTTGTCATTTCTCTGAGATCTAGGCGTAATCAATTTCGACTCCTTGTTTTTCTTTTGCGCCCCACCTATTATTGGTACATCAATTGAGGTTGCAAAAGGAAAGGTATGCTTAGCCGATAATATGGAAGAAAAAATTAGTAAAGTGTCAAGTCGCGTTGAATATTTTACCCCTGCCTGATTTGCATTTCGGAAAAGAAATTGTTCCCAACTACTACTCGCAAGTCACTTGCCATTTTACTACCTAAATCCCTAAAATATGTCGAATAACTTAATTGATGAACCCCAGGAAGGGTGGCCGAGCGGTTTAAGGCGTAGCACCGGAAATGCTAAGTAGATTTCTAGCTACCGAGGGTTCGAATCCCTCCCTTTCCTTTCTCTATTTTTACCTCTCCAAGGCTATCTTTCTTCTCTTCTTTATCGAAATCTAGCTAAATAGCCGATTCGGAAAAGACAGGCTGGAGTCCGGGTTTCGAATCAAGCTGTCCGAAAAAAAGCTAAAGGACCATCTCAGTAGAAGCAGTAAGAGTTGGTAATACTTTGGCTGATTAGGAATTTCGTTGAAGTGACGTGGACCAGTGATTCGGATAATTCACCGCGTACCGAATTAAATTGCCCAAAACCGGAGTATTTATCTATAAGGCAGAAAATTCTAAGTTAATTTCTGCTCGGAAGAAGTAACAAGCCAGACCAAGAAACTTTCGTTATTTTCTTTTCCGAGTAATCTGCTTCTTGAATTTTATCATCCCAAGTGCTTTGCCTGGGTTTCCATTGTAGAGACCTCCAAATTACTCGATTAAATTTTTGACTCAGTAAATGATCATTAAGCTTTGCGGGAGTAATACTCAACAACTAACAATTCATTTATATTCAAATTGACGGATTCTCGATTGGCAACGCGATTCACCAACCCTGTAGGCCTGTTCCCTTCCGACAGAGAAGCGGTCAAGTGATCCGGTATTTTGTCCCCCCCGGGAGACTCACCCTTCAGCGCATTACAGGAAGTTGGTCGATTTCGAACAGTGATAATATCTTTCGGCTTGCAGCGGTAGCTTGGTATATCTACAATACGATTGTTCACTAAAATATGTCTGTGATTAACTAACTGTCTAGCGGCAGGAATCGTGGAAGCCATACCTAAGTTAAAAATAATATTATCCAGACGCATCTCAAGTAATTGCAGCGGTACTTGGCCCGTTGAACCCCTAGTTCCTCTAGCGATACGTACGTATTTCAGTAATTGTCGCTCCGTTAATCCGTAATTGAAACGTAGTCTTTGTTTGGCCTCCAAACGCACACAGAATTGAGAAATTTTTCTTGAAGCTGATTGATCGGTAGCAACTCGAAATTCTCCCAAGTTGGGTGTTTCACCCCCACCCGTAAGCCCCGGTAAATTCTTTAGGCGACGTATCATTTTCAAGCGAGGTCCTCGGTAGCGAGACGTGAAAACTCCTTTTCTGTAAACGTTTTATAGTTGGGGAATAAACTTATGGGATCAGCACGGAGATACCACCTACTACTGCTGGCGAGGTAAATAGAAGTCAGTCAGGGTTGATATCTGTGACAATCATAACATATGAATAGTGACTAACAAATATCCAACTTGTTATCAGCAGTTCAGAAAGAGGTGGGGGGGGGGGGGGGTAGACGAAAACTGCCAGCGATTCGTAATGCCAAATAAAGACGTTATAGCATATCCATTTACATAAAAATTTCATCAAAAAAAAAATCAAACTGATTGGCGAATATAATATATTGCTTCAAGTAGTGCATTCATATATACTTCTATAATAGAAACTCAACTTTTGGGAAGCAATTAACTCGTCGTCGACAAGTTGAATTACATGCATTTTTTTACTTGAAGTGCGAGATAATGAAACAAATTCGTCTCCTTTTAGTTAAAAGCCTACTAAACCAAAGAAATTGTGTAGACAAATTATGTCACGGTTCCGGACTATTTCAAATTAAGGGTGGACGAAATGGAGTCCGCCTGGGGTAGGCGGATTAGTAGGTGTAAGCACGCCGAAAGTTTTCAGACACATATCTGTGGTTATCTATCTCTTCTCGTCAGTTCGTTGGGGCCTAAAGGGTGGGGATATGGCGGAATGGTAGACGCAGCGGACTCAACCAGATTGAGCCTGGGTATGGAGACGTATCAAGTGGCAGTCCCCAGATTCAGGGGAACCTGGGACCATTTATCGGGCAATCCTGAGCCAAATCTTGTATTATTCAGATGAATTTCGGGCGATGAGGCGAGATAGGTGCAGAGACTCGACGGGGACCATTCCAACGAGCAGTCTGTTAGTTACTAGTTCTCGAAATAACTGAATATCTAACTTTTTTGCGTGGTTAACTGCATGGGATAAGATGTAGAAGTATAAGTATAAGACTGAAACCTGGTAAGGGAATAAAATTTTAATTCTTTTCTTATTCGGACGCGGACCCCTCGGTTTGGGCCCAGCATTCATTCACGAAATTCTGTTCGTACTTGGTAATGCAACACTTAAGTAGACTCCTTCTACTATAGCCAGTCCGCATATTCTTCTCTTACCTGTTGCAGGATCCCATTCCATTCCGATGAAAATTATTCAACAAGCGAGCCGGTAGCAGAAAATGATACTTTCGTGAATGGAGGTAGAGTCCCATTCTACACACTTAATGAGATAAGGAATAGCGGCGCAAGTTGCAGTGGAACGAAAATCCGTTGGTTTCGACCGTGAGGGTTCGACTCCCTCTATCCCCAACGAGACACTTCAGTTAACCCATTTCAGGTTGTTCGGATTCACACAATTTGTTCGGAAGCAAAATACGGAAACGGAAGCCACTTCAATTTTATTTTCTTCGGTCTCTCCGAAACACTTCGCAGGTGAGCCATTCAGGCTTTTAATATACGTGAATGGCTCAGTCGAGCCCCCTCCCCCTCCAGACTTTATTTACTGGAAACGATATTGTGTCAAACAGGTCGACGAAGGCGAGATCAACGGTTTGACTAGGCAAGAAGCTGAAGTTTAAAAATAAACTTCACTGATTTCTAGTTGAGTTTTATCCGTAAATGAATCGGCCGAGATAGCTCAGTCGGTAGAGCAGAGGACTGAAAATCCTCGTGTCACCAGTTCAAATCTGGTTCTTGGCATCCAAATGGTTTGTGAGATAAGCCAAACCAGTTCTGGTATTGCAGAAAATCAACCAGCCCTGAAGGAGCTAACCAAAAACCAGGAAGTATCTTGAAAACTGGGTGGGTTACTCGAGAGCTTGGTAACCGTAAACAGTTTTGGTAAGGATTAGATGGTAGGTAACGGTATCCCGACGGTCGGGAAGTAAGTTTTCAGACGAGACCAATTTCTTCTTTCACCCTCGTACGAATTAATAGGCATCCTGTAACTCGTAGAAATTGGGTACGACGTAATCTTTGCGTAGAGGCCACCCTACCCAACTTTCAGGCATCAGTATACGCCTAAGGTGCGGATGACCCTGATGGATTATTCCCAACATGTCATAGGATTCACGTTCCTGGAGATCTGAGCTTTTCCAAACCCAGTAAACCGAAGGTATTCTAGGGTCTTTTCTTGGAACAAATATTTTTGTACACACTTCCTCGGGTTGATCTGGCTGATCTCGCATCTGTGTCAGATGGTATACACTGACTAAAGACCCTCCCGGTGCCGAGTCGTAGGCGCATTGGGGGCGCAGGTAATTGAAGCCGTAAGCATATGGGGCGACAGCTACAGACAACCACTCCTCCGACTTGACTTGCAAAGTCTCGACACCCCTGTAATCATAACCCAAAGGTCGGTGGGAAAACTTATGTTTGGTTGACCAAGCGGATAATCGACCCCGCGTCTCGATATTGAACTTATCCCTATCGATAGTGTTCATATTGGTTGATACCTCTCCCTTTTTATCCAGGTATGAAATAAAATCTAGTTATTCGCCTACTTCTGATACTTACTTCTCAGGCCTATCTCCAAGCTTTTGAAAGTTTTCCGAGAAATTATTTGATAAGAGCTTTGTGTTACAATTAGTTAATTCTTGGTTGTATTCACCTATATGAATGCTAGGTACAAAGCGAAATCGATGATTTAGGTTGGGGTATTTCGTTCGGGTGGGGCGGGAAGCCCGATCTATGAAACTTCCTCTAGCAATTTTCTTACGGAGTTTTGTTGCGGCATCAGTAATAGCTTCAGGTTTGGGTGGGCAACCCGGCAAATAGATATCAACGGGAATTGATTTGTCTACCCCGCGAACGGTGCTGTAGGAATCTGTGCTAAACATGCCCCCTGTAATGGTGCAAGCTCCCATAGCGATTACATACTTCGGATCAGGCATTTGCTCGTAGAGTCTTACGAGGGACGGGGCCATCTTCATGGTTACAGTGCCAGCGGTAACAACTAGGTCTGCCTGCCTAGGACTGGATCTGGGTACTAGACCGTATCGGTCAAAATCAAATCGTGAACCAATTAGGGAGGCAAATTCGGTGAAGCAGCAGCTGGTGCCGTATAGAAGTGGCCACAAACTGGAAAGTCTGGACCAGTTGGAGAAATCACTCATATTAGCTAAAAAAATTGAATTCGACACACCCCATTCGGGGAGGGGAGGCTCCGCCGAATTGAGGGGGATATCTACACCGCGGGGTTCGACTCTCTCTCTGCCGCTTTCACCCGAATATTCGGAAGTTGACGCCATTCCGATGCTCCTTTTCGCCATGCGTGAACCAAACCAACTACTAATATAAAGATGAAAATGATCACTTCGATGAAAGCAAATAGTCCCAATTCCCTGAAAGAAACAGCCCAGGGATAGAGAAATACGGTTTCGACGTCGGAGACCGCGAAAACCAAAGCAAACATGTAATAACGTATCTGAAATCGAATCCAAGTATCTCCCTTCGGCTCAATGCCCGACTCGTAACTCGTTAACTTCTCTGGTCCCTCCCGAGTGGGAGCAATAAATCCGGGAATCGAAAAAGCTAAGTAGGGAATAGATATAGATACTAGCAGAAAAATCCAGAAGGAGTCATATTGGTGGAGCAGAAACATTTGCATACCCCTTTCGCCTCAATTTCTTAATTTAGTTGATAAACCTGGAGCTAAACGAAAAGGTGTCGACATCTGGGTTGGTAAATAACCACCGTCTTGCTATACTGCAATGGGTTTGGCACGTATAACCCCCTTGGGGAAGTGAATTAAATTTTTAGTTTGACTATACCGGCAGTTACCCCATCGATAATGAGAAGTGGAGAGGGGTGTTAGCTTTCTATTTCCGAGAATGGCAATGTCGGCTTTCTAGCAGAAAAATTGGGTGATTCGTAACTTTCAACAAATTGCTTGCACATCTCTCCGATTCAGTTAGTGATTAACTGCATCAAAGAACTGACATATATATATATATCTCACTAGAAAGAGAAAAGCTTAATAATTTAGATGTGATAATATAGTCATTTAAATAGACAACTTGGATTGATTGGGTAGACATACGGTGTGTCAACGACCTCCCACTCCTTTTTTTTCGAGTTAGGACTATACGGATTCAAGCCGTAGACACTCCCGGTCATGCGGATCGGAATGTGGAGAAACGTTCTCGAACTGCGTGGCAAACCCAACATGCCGCTTCTACAGCATAGGGCTCTCCTACCAGCTGCTCCCCAATTTAGTCGGCAAAAACAGCCAATTGCTGATGCACCAACCCCTTATTCCCCCAAAAATTCTTTTTGAGGAACTACATGGGGAAAGAAGAAGTAAATCAAGCAATCCCGAAGTATCTTGAGAAGGTCACTAACGCCGTGTTGACACAGGTTTGCCTCTAGGGACACAGGTCCACCTCGCGATATCAAAGATTCTCTGTCGCTTGGAAGCGGTGTGCAACACTTTCTCTACTCGAAAGTTCGTGAGACAAAGAAGAGATCTCACCTGGGGTACTCGCGCCGCCCTCACCACTTCCGGCGTCGGATAAGCCACTTACTCACCATATCAACTTCTGGGGGTTGACTTACTTCGTTTTGGTCAACCCATCTGTCATGCTACTGGTTTCTTCCGTATTCTCCGCTTCAAGTGAAACAAAAAACTATCATGCGGAGTTTCACACGAATCGTTGGGTTTCGACAAATCTCGCGAGGAAGAGACATCGGCGCACGTGTAAACGAAGCGCTCTACCGCTGAGCTATAGCCCTTGATCCATTTGATCATATATGAAATAACTTCATCGGTATCAATTAATTTCTGTCAAGTCAACGAATCGGTTTGAAAAAAACGATATATATATATATATGGGATCGAATATTTCTCAAGTGATGAAACATGCTGTTGTGTCTAGCTATTTCTTCGGGTATAATAGAGATATCTATATATGAGTCACGCACCTCGATAGGTAGAGGTATAAAAAGTGACGTGGGACAAATCGATGGCAGCCTACTTGACTCAGCGGTTAGAGTATCGCTTTCATACGGCGAGAGTCATTGGTTCGAATCCAATAGTAGGTAACACTTACTAGATACCGTGATGATTAAATTGGTATCTAATAAGTTTTACTGCATATGAGACACATCAGAGGTTTTTGCGCGTAGCACGATAGTATTATCATAGGACTACCGAATCACTTAGTGCTTCTGGGCTTAGAGGAGACGCGTCAAACCGCAGTTGAAGCTTCTAGTCTGGCCTTCGCTCTTTTAAAAGCTGAGTTGGCTTCTATTACTCTTTTCTTGCCTTCTGCCTTAGCTGAGTCAGCCTGAGCCATCTGAAAAGTTCTTCGAGCTTCGTCGGGATCGATTTCGGTAGCTCTTTCCGCTTCGTTAACTAATATTGTTACCCGATTGTTATCTACCATGGCGAAGCCGCCCATCAGCGCCATTGAAGACCACTGCCCATCGTGACGTATTTTCGAAACTCCCATATCCAAAGCTGTAAGAAGCGGCGCATGATTGGGTAGTATACCAACCTGACCACTATTGGTGGATGAAGCGATTTCCCAAACCTCGGAATTCCAAACTATTCGATTAGGGGCCATTACGCGAAGATTCAATACCATCTCTTTTACTGACCCTCCGCTTGTAAAGCCGCAGCTTTCGCAGTGGCTTCGTCGGTATTGCCAGCTAAGTGAAAAGCTTGTTCGGGGAGATTATCCAACTCTCCAGGAAGAATCATTTGAAATCCCTTAATGGTTTCTGATAAACTGACGTACTTACCCGGGGAGCCGGTGAAAACTTCTGCCACGAAGAAGGGTTGCGATGAGAAACGTTCTATTTTCCGAGCCCTAGCTACCGTCAGGCGATCTTCCTCGGATAACTCGTCTAGTCCGAGAATAGCTATAATATCTTGAAGTTCCTTGTAACGTTGCAAAGTTTGCTTAACTCCCTGTGCCGTGTCGTAATGCTCCTCACCCACAATCCAAGGCTGTAACATAGTCGAGGTCGAATCCAGCGGGTCTACGGCTGGATAAATACCTTTCGCCGCTAATCCCCTCGAAGGCACGGTAGTAGCGTCTAGGTGTGCAGATGTCGTGGCGGGAGCCGGGTCAGTCAAATCATCGGCAGGTACGTAAGCAGCTTGAATGGAAGTTGTTGATCCCTCCTTGGTGGAAGTAATTCTCTCCTGCAATGATCCCATTTCTGTACCAAGGGTCGGTTGATAACCCACGGCGGGAGGCATCCTACCCAGTAACGCCGAGACCTCCGATCCCGCCTGGACAAAGCGGAAAATATTGTCAATAAATAGGAGTACATCTTGCTTGTTAACATCTCGAAAGTATTCCGCCGTTGTTGGAGCAGTTGAGCCAACTCTCATACGAGCTCCCGGTGGTTCATTCATCTGACCATAAACCAGAGCCACCTTTGATTCCGAAATGTTTTGTTCATTAGTAACTTTTGACTCTTTCATTTCCATGTAAAGGTCATTACCTTCACGTGTACGTTCTCCTACCCCGCCAGATACGGATACACCTCCATGAGCTTTCGCAATATTATTGATTGATTCCATAATAAGAACCGTCTTTCCAACTCCAGCCCCACCAAATAACCCGATTTTCCCGCCTCTCCGATACGGAGCCAAGAGATCCGCAACCTTTATACCCGTTTCGAAAATCGATAATTTGGTATCCAACTGGGTAAATGCCGGGGCGGACCTGTGAATCGGAAATGTCGTACTACCTTGTACGGGACCCAAATTATCTACGGGTTCGCCAAGGACATTGGATATTCGTCCCAGAGTAGTTTCACCAACGGGAACACTGAGGGGGGCTCCCGTATCAACAGCACCCATACCTCTCATCAAACCGTCTGTGGCACTCATAGCTACAGCTCTCACTTCATTATTACCTAATAATTGTTGGACCTCACAAGTAACATTAATCTCTTGACCTGCTGGATTTTGTCCCCTGACTATTAGTGAGTTGTAGATATTGGGCATTTTCCCCGGCGAGGAAGCCACATCCGACACTGGTCCAATGATCTGAGTGATATAGCCCACGTTTCTTTCCACCAATTCAGAAATTTCGAAAGAGAGAGAACTGGTTTTCGTAACTATACTATTTCGGTGTATTATCTTTATTTGATTACTGAATCGATAGAAATATATGGTATTTCATCGTTGAGTGGTCGATGGGAAGGAAGGAGTTAATCGCCCCCTTCCCACTCACTCCCCTTTATTTAAATTCGTTTCGCAGATGTAGCTATAGGTAGATGAAATAGGAGGGGGGGGGGGGTAAACCGAACCGCAGATGAAGCAAACTTATCCTTCGTTTTGTATACGATCGAGAGGCTGATGAAATCTGCGCTCTATTCATTGAATCTTCATTATTGGGGTACGCGTTCTCCTCTCTTTCAAACGAGATTGACCATTAAACGCGAGAGATTGGCAATTATTTAGTTCGTATTCTATCGACCAGTCTAACCACGAAGAGATTCCCGAGTCAATGTATTGAGATGAGGCAGAATGCTGCTTCTTAAGCAGTTTCTGTAAGAAAACGGATTGATTAGTTGCACCCCGTGTGAGACGCGGTATAAAATGATAATGTTCCATGCTTTAAATGGAGTTTTGACAGGTATAAGTATCATGCGCGGGTTGAACTATATCCACTTCGCGTTTCACATCGAAATACTCTACCTATGCCGAGCAGATCTCATCTTTGCAAGATTTACTAATTTAGTCATAGGGAGGAACAAACCCATGTCACCACAAACGGAGACTAAGGCAGGTGTTGGATTCAAAGCTGGTGTCAAAGATTACCGACTGACCTATTACACTCCCGAATACAAGACCAAAGATACCGATATCTTAGCAGCCTTCCGGATGACCCCACAGCCCGGAGTACCGGCTGAGGAAGCTGGAGCTGCGGTAGCTGCGGAATCCTCCACGGGTACGTGGACCACTGTATGGACAGATGGGTTGACCAGTCTTGACCGTTACAAGGGCCGATGCTACGACATCGAACCCGTCGCTGGAGAAGAAAACCAGTATATTGCGTATGTAGCTTATCCTTTGGATCTATTCGAAGAAGGTTCTGTCACCAATTTGTTCACCTCCATTGTAGGTAATGTTTTCGGATTTAAGGCTCTACGCGCCCTACGCTTGGAAGACCTCCGAATTCCCCCTGCTTATTCCAAAACTTTCATTGGACCGCCTCATGGCATTCAGGTCGAAAGGGATAAACTGAACAAATATGGACGTCCCTTATTGGGATGTACAATCAAGCCAAAATTAGGTCTGTCTGCTAAAAATTATGGTAGAGCCGTCTATGAATGCCTTCGTGGTGGACTTGATTTTACGAAAGATGACGAAAACGTAAATTCCCAGCCATTCATGCGTTGGAGAGATCGCTTCTTATTCGTAGCAGAAGCTCTTTTCAAATCCCAGGCTGAAACGGGCGAAATCAAGGGGCATTACCTAAATGCTACTGCAGGTACGTGTGAAGAAATGTTGAAGAGAGCTGTTTTTGCTAGGGAGTTGGGTGCACCAATAGTCATGCATGACTATCTGACCGGAGGGTTTACCGCAAATACAAGCTTAGCTTTTCACTGCCGAGACAATGGACTGCTTCTTCATATTCACCGTGCGATGCATGCCGTGATCGATAGACAACGAAATCACGGTATACATTTCCGCGTATTGGCCAAAGCATTACGCATGTCCGGTGGGGATCATATACACGCCGGAACTGTAGTAGGCAAACTAGAAGGGGAACGAGAAGTCACTTTGGGTTTCGTCGATTTACTTCGCGACGACTATATCGAGAAAGATCGTAGCCGTGGTATCTATTTCACGCAAGATTGGGTATCTATGCCGGGTGTACTCCCCGTAGCTTCGGGGGGTATCCACGTCTGGCACATGCCCGCTCTAACCGAAATCTTTGGGGACGACTCTGTCTTACAGTTCGGTGGAGGAACCTTGGGACATCCTTGGGGAAATGCACCCGGTGCGGTAGCCAACCGAGTCGCATTAGAAGCTTGCGTACAGGCCCGTAATGAGGGTCGCGATCTCGCTCGTGAAGGTAATGAAATTATTCGCGAAGCTAGTAAGTGGAGTCCGGAATTGGCTGCCGCATGCGAGATATGGAAAGCAATCAAATTTGAATTCGAAACAATTGATACGTTGTAAATAGATTTGGATCTCCGTAGCTATTTACTACTGGTATCCGTTCCGCAACAGTTGTCAGACATATTAGGAGTATCGGGAAGTAGTTAATTTTCCCCATACTCCCAATATGCGATACGTATTAAGGTTGGTTAATCAATGACGGAAACTGAGAAGCACATAGTCTCGAAATGTGAATCCGAGGGTTCGAATCCCTACCAACTCGTGTTGCAAAATTACGAGATACGAACGAGTAGTCTGAAGTTAAACTCAACACTTTATTAGAAACACCTCTACCATGCTGAGTTTCACAGCATATAGCTTCGCTTGTTTCGTTGGATAATAGAAATTGAATACCTACAATATGATTGATTTGATAGATAACTAGTCAATTGCCAATTATTTATTAATTGCCAATTATTTATTGGGTCAATAAACTTGGATTTGGTCCCGATTTGTTGATACCTACTTCAATTGGAGGAGAAGTTCGTCACATCATAGAAAATCTATTTAAAATTTATTTTTTCCACGGGCTAAGGGGAAACAACAGATGAGGAGATTTTTACGTCTGTAATAAATTGGTTTGAAGATAAGCGCAAATTTGGTGGATTGATTGGAGCTTTCCCCGAGGAAGCTACGAGAGGCTCTATCTCAACTGAAAAAGAAAGAGAGAAGCGGATAAGTGTTAACACGAATAGAGGATTACGGGCTCGATGCGATAACTGCGGAAATATGCTTCATGCAAAATTTTTGAGACAGAATAGAAGTGTTTGTGAAGAACGCGGTTATCATCTTTCAATGAATAGTATGGAAAGGATCGAACTTTTGATCGATCGCAACACATGGATTCCCATGGATGAAGACATGACTGCAAAAGATGTTTTAGATTTTTCCGACGAGGATTCCCACCAGAATCGGGTAGCTGTTTCTCAAGAAAAAACGGGTTTAACCGACGCCGTTCAAACAGGTATAGGATATCTAAATGGAACACTTATCGCACTTGGTGTTACGGACTTCCACTTCATGGGGGGCAGCATGGGTTCTGTCGTAGGTGAAAAGATTACTCGCTTAATCGAATATGCCACGGACAAATCTTCGCCGTTGGTCTTAATTTGTGCTTCCGGGGGAGCGCGTACGCAGGAAGGAACGTTGAGCTTGATGCAAATGGCTAAAATTTCGTCCGTCTTGCAAATCCATCAAGTTCAAAGAAAATTACTTCATATATCGATTCTTACCTATCCAACCACAGGGGGTGCCACTGCCAGTTTTGGCATGTTGGGGGATATAATTATTGCCGAATCCAAAGCGTATATAGCATTCGCCGGTAAAAGGGTAATTGAACAAACATCGCGTCAAAAGATACCTGATGGCTTTCAAGCAGCTGAGTCTTTATTTGATAATGGGCTACTCGATTCGATCGTTCCACGTAATCTCTCGAAGGGTGTTTTGGGCGAAATACCTGAGCTTTATTCATTAGCTCCTTGTAAAAGAAATTGAATTCGTTCCAAATTTTATTTCTCGTATTTCTAAATCAGCCACATCTTACCTCTTCACCAATAAACGGGAAAACAATCGTTATTTCCGTTTCTTCTTTGTAATGAAAAATTTCTCGGATCTTTTGGTGTCGGCGTACTCGTTCCCTCCCCGATAAACCCCAAAAAATGAAAAATCCAAATTAGATTATTTTACTGGAAGCCTGTAAACCCCTTTTCTTTCTGGAACAAAGGGAATATCATTATATATTAGAAAGAAGAGTGAAACAGAGATATATCGTTGTATAAATAAATTTCTTCTTTTCTTTATTGTAGTTGAGGTAATTTTATCATGGCAGCATCTCATCTACCCTCTATTTTCGTACCCCTAGTCGGTTTGGTGTTTCCAGCAGTTGCAATGGCTATTTCATTTCTATATGTGGAGCGGGATGAAATCCTATAATTCTCTTCCCATTTTCTGGAGACGGAGCAAACCGCTCGGTGACTTCCTGATACCAATTGAATTCGAAGTCTAGTCTCAGCTAATACTTAATCAAGATGAATTCCCTCTTTCTTGGTGGTTATCCCCGTCCCAACAAGCTCGGGAAAGAATGCTACTCCAATCAATCTATGTCTCATTTTCATTTCATACAGAAATGAGATATAGATTGATTATTTGTTCTTAGGGTGAGATACATGTAGATAACTACCCCATCCCATATGCTATGCTTGAACCCCATCTTTGCACTTCGTTATTAAACGCGAATAAGTTGCAAACAAGCGGAGGTGATGGACTGAATAAGGAAATGGGAGAAGCAAAATTGATGACAAAATGGCTAATCCATCTATTACACAATCTGCGAGGAAATAGTAATGAATTGCCGCTCCAAATGGATCCAAGTAGATTTCATAAAAGGCTCCCGTACATTTGCAAATTCATGTTGGGCCTGTATCCTTGTCTGCGGCGCAACAGGTTTTCTACCAGTGGGATTCTCTAGCTGCGTCGGGAAAGATCTGATCCCCGGACTTTCATCCGAACACATTGTTTTTATCCCACAGGGTGTTGTAATGTGTTTTTACGGGATTGCAGGCCTCTTTCTCGGGCTGTATCTGTGGTGTACTGCGTTTCGGAACGTGGGGGGCGGATACAACTTGTTTGATAAGCGAGAAGGGTTTTCTTCCATCTTTCGGTGGGGCTTTCCCGGAAAGAATCGTCGCATCCACATTCGACTTGTACTAAAAGATGTGGAAGCGGTTGGATTAGAAAGTAGGGGAGGCTTTTATCCACGTCGAATTCTCTACCTGAAAGTCAGGGGTCGGCGAAATATCCCACTAACTAGGATCGGTGAAGGTTTAGCCCTAGAAGATATGGAAGAAAAAGCTGCCGAACCCGCTCGTTTCCCACGCGTATCGATTGAAGGTTTTTAAAATTTATCGAATTTCAGAACCGGATGATTTGCAAAAAAATGCGAGGCTACTGGAGTGGAGGGAGCTACGGAAAGAGAAAGTTCGGGGGGGGGGGTCAGAAGCAAAGAAGGGATATCCTAATTACAAGAATTTATCTGATTAGTCTCGTACTTCGCCTATTTCCTCCTCCCGATTGATAGATAGTTACAGTTAATATATGCGATTACATCACTGGAAGCGAAGAATTCTTCGACGGCTTTTTAGTACTCCACAACGTTCCCCGGATAGAGCTTATGAGGCTAGTAAGCAACTACAGCCCTTGATAAACGACTCCCCGCTTCTCGTGCGAATGGAATTATCCCCCCCAACACCGGAGGAGTTGCCGCGGGCCACGACAGCGCCCACAAACACGGCATCCAAGAAATCTAGATATCTAATATATTGCAGTCTCTTAGAGCACAGATTTAGCATATCTCTTTTGGGAATGCAAAAAAACCTGAAACTCATTTTCGGGACAAAGCTACTGGGATTGTTTCCAGTTGGGTGCCATTGCGCAAAAAATTTTTTGACAGAAAATTGTTTGAATACGTCTTCGCCGAACCTTCCAGATACTTCGCTTCTCCAAGATATATCTTTAAAATCTCGCCAAAGTTGTTACACGAATGGCGAAACAATCAGTAGACGAAGGAAAAAAGTTAGTTTCTCAGAAGATAAACTGGAGAATGATTTTCCTCCCGCAAAAGGATGTGTCTTTTACAAGTTGGATGGTGTGGAAGAAATAAGTAGGAAATTAGCTTGGATTGAAGCGACTTCAAATGAGTTTGATGCCAAGGGAGCACGTTGCTCCGTAAACTTTCTCCCATTCCAAACTACCAAAAAAGTGATTGAAAAATCATTTAGTTACGAATCAGCAAATTTTCCGTCGGCCTACGAGTCAATTAGTTTGGTGCCTCGGTCTGTAACCCGCACTTTATCCAGGTTCGGGGCAGAATTGACAAACCAATCAAGTGCATTGGTACATAATGATTTCGACTTAGCTAAAAACCAAGCATTAGTTTCCCTTCAATATGTTGGGTGTTTCCTGCTTCTCCCTCTCACGATTCCAATCAGTTTCAGAAATTGGTTTTTAGAGTCTTGGATTAGGGGCTGGTGGAACATTACCCAAACCCAGGTGTTTATCAACCCCCTTCAAGAGGAAAAGGCTCTGAAGCAGCTCCGAGAGGTAGAAGCATTGCTCTGGTTAGATGACGCGACTGAACATTTGGCAGATACGCAGTTGCAAAATTATGATGCAAATGCATATGACGAGACTACTCAATTGGCAATAATGTATAACGAACTGAATATTCAGCTACTGCTGCAGCTAGTAACCGATGTAATTAGTATTGCCATCCCAGCTTTATTGCTTATAACGGGTCGAAAGAGACTTGCAGTTTCAAATTCCCGGATTCAGGAGTCATTTTATAGTTTGAATGACACGACGAAAGCGTTTTCCATTCCCTCACTAACTGATTTATGTGTAGGATTCCACTCGCCCCATGGTTGGGAAATAGTCATAGGCTCCTTCTTCGAACATTTCGGCCTAATTCCCGATAAATATGTAATTTCTCGCCTCGTCTCAACCTTTCCAGTTATTTCAGATACAGTATCCAAATATTGGATTTTTCGTCACTTGAGTCGCACATCTCCCTCGATTGTAGCAACTTATCATACAATGAGTGGGTGACAACCACTTCTCCGAATTTGCATCTAGCAGGCTAGACTAGTCCACCCATTTGGGTTATTTGCACCCCCCCCCCTCTCGTTCGTCATCTGCTAATAATGATCGAAGGGTTATAGAAGAGGAAAGATTTGGAACGGGAAAAAATTATTTGCTACCAAGCGGACACATGACCCGTTTGTACAAAGACTTGAGACTAATCACCAATCTATGCGAAGAAGAATTACGAATAACTGGATGGAGAAGTGGTGGATTCTGTCACTTGCGGTATCGATCGGTTTCGGTGAATTAAACTGTCCATCTGTATCAAATGCATATCCGATTCTTGCGCAACAGAATTATGAAAATCCCCGAGAAGCTACGGGGCGTATTGTGTGCGCCAATTGTCACCTAGCCAAGAAACCTGTGGATATTGAGGCCCCGCAATCCGTTCTTCCCGATACTGTATTTGAAGCAGTTGTTAAGATTCCCTATGATACGTAGATAAAATAAGTACTCGCAAACGGGAAAAAAGGCGGGTTGAATGTCGGCGCTGTCCTCATTCCACCAGAGGGGTTCGAGTTGGCTCCTTCTAATCGCATCCCAGTCGAAATGAAAGAAAAATTGGGAAAATTGTCGTTTCAGAGTTACCGTCCCGGGAGAGAAAATGTAATCGTCGTAGGACCAGTGCCGGGCAAATTATACAGCGAAATCATATTTCCGATTATCTCACCGGACCCTGGTACTAACAAAGAAGCTCATTTCCCGAAATATCCCATTTATGTTGGGGGGAATAGGGGGAGGGGACAAATCTACCCAGATGGGAGCAGAAGCAACAACACGGTCTATACCGCTTCAGTAACGGGAAAAATAAAGAGGGTTGTTCGTAAAGAAGGAAAGGGTGGATACGAAATCACTATCGAAGAGTCATCCGAGAATCGTGAAACAACTGATACCGTCCCCCCCGGCCTCGAGCTCATCGTTTCGGAAGGTGAGTTCGTCAAGGCCGATCAGCCATTGACTAATAACCCCAATGTTGGTGGATTTGGTCAGGGAGAAGTTGAAGTCGTACTCCAAGACCCGTTGCGTATTCAGGGTCTCATAGCTTTTTTTGCATCGGTTACCTTGGCACAGATTTTCCTCGTGCTTAAGAAGAAACAGTTTGAGAAAGTCCAGTTGGCAGAAATGAATTTCTGACTGCCTACTCCTTCCGTTTCTCGCCATCCCTCCCGTGGCTAAATAACCCAACCGATAACTGCGTGTAGAAAAAGAGATCTCCACCTGTCTTTTTTTTTTCTTCTTCAGTCAATGGTTTGATAGCCGCACCGAGAGTGTTGATTGCGTCGACTTCGGCTTCGTCGGCGGCGTCAACGACGTCGTCGACGTCACCCACATGTATTCTCTGACGCAATCGGTTGACTTCTTCACCGACCAGTTCCCCAGTTCGACTCTATCAAGTCTGAACTGGGGCACGGAAGATGCAACGTCGGGTGGGGAGGTAGGCCACAAATATGGATAGGACTAGTTGGTAAGATTGTTTTTAGAAAGAAGTAAAGAAAAAAAACTTCATTTGTTAGTTTGTTAAAATAGAAGTTGTACCCGAAAACCTATTGATTGATCCGATTATATCAAACCAGCTTTCTCTCCCGGACTGGAATACCTCCCCCAAACCGGAATGTCGACCTTCCCACCTGTATAAGTTATAGTATTGTAAAAAATAAGCTGTAGGAAGAACTATTCGTTCTAGTTGTCACATTCAGCCTCGACCGATTCTTTAGATATAAAAGAATCGATCGACCCGTCTACTCAAGAGATGCGTCGTGGAGCTACGATACCAATGAAGCTGAGCATTACTACGTCCGGTCGACGAATCGACTACAATTCAACATATCACTAATCTGTCTCTATCTAACTAAATAGAGATATATTGAATTGAACCGCTTTTTCCTTCTCCTTCTTTAGGTAAAAAGGGAAGAAAAAACGGAGACTTCGCTTGCTTGTAGAATTCGGCAAAATTTTATTGATCAAGCGGCAATTATTATTGAGGAGACGACCCCAACCCCGAGTAAGCTCCGTAAGAGGATATGCCTAGCGAACCTATCACAAGTGTACCGGCTACAGTACCTACCAACCACGAGGGAATCCTTCCAGTGGTATTTGTCATCTGCGCCACCTCCTTACCCCGTACTTTCCTGGCTTTATCATCCGGCCTCGACTCGAGACATGAACAGTCACAAATAATTGGGATCTCGATCTCTTTCAGACAATTCTTTTTAGTTTCTAATTAAAGAAGTAATTAGAAAATGGAACGGCAAGTACGAAAATCAGTAATAATCCCCGATAAAGGCTTGTACGATTCGATTCTACACTCTGTTTATTTGGATTCGGTTGTGTCATAAATTCGGAGCTCACTAAAAACTATCTTTGAATGAATTGCATAGCTGATATGGACCCCAAGAAGAAAACTGTAGGGACAGCTAAGCCGTGAACGGCTAACCACCTAACAGTGAAAATCGGATAAGTTTTATCTAAAGCCATTGGTTTCTCCTAAAAGAATTTGGTGAATGCGTCGACCTGTTCCAGCGAATCGAAGCGGCCAGTTACCAAGGGAACTTCTTGTCGGCTCTCTGAAAAATATTCGTTTGGGCGGGGGCTTCCAAAAACATCGTAAGCTAAACCTGTACTGACAGATGGCCAGCCTGCAATAAACGGGGAGGGTATAGTAATGCTGTGGATGACCCAGTATCAAATACTAGTAATGATGTCAGCAAAGGGCCGTTCTCCTGTATTCCCAGACATGTTCAGCTCCGTATCTATCTATATCTATCTTGTAATACTAAGAAGGATTGTTTCCCGAAAAAGAAAGGGGATGAAAGATGCAGGATCCACCAGTAAACCTTTTCGAACGGGAACTGACCCCAATTAGAATGTCACTTTTATACCCAGGGTATATCCGAAATATACTGGTTCAGTATAGCTAGCTCGCCTTTGATGCGGCAAGGTTACTCGCTCCTCACAGGTGAGGTGTTCGATACTTACGAAATTTCTGATGGGTGGTTGCCTACACCCAGACCAAACCGACTAGAAAGCCTTGGCCGGCTTCAGACCCGTACGGCGGTTTGCGGGCGCGGGGATCTCCTCCACTGCTCCGTCTTCCAGCCTGCCTTCGTATCTCGGCGTGTCCGGGCAATTACTGATTTCAACCAGGCCTAGGCGTATTAGTAGGCCAAAGAGGTAGCCATTCCAGGGGGAATGGGGGCAGTTGCCAAAAAAGGGGGAGACTTCACTTAGCAATTACTAACCGATTAATTAACGATCGAGAGATACTATGTGGTTGCCTACCTCATAAATCGAACTAGTAAGACATAAATTAAATGAGTGAGACATAATTATACCAAATAAACTAAATTGATGGGTTCAGATCACCCCGATAAATGGGACTAATCAATCCCGACTTAGCAAATTTGAGTAAACGACTTTGATTCAGTAAGTTCGGGTGATAAACTACTCAGAGAAATCGTATACTAACCCATCTGTCAGATATTTTGGTATTCAAATTTATGCTCACTCTATCAAGCCACTTCGCCTTTTTGACGTCTGTATTAACTTCGACCTTAGCTTCATTTGTTGGATTGAACAAGATTCAGATTCTGTGACTTATCATTATCATATAGAATCTAGATGGAGGGGGAGAAGGGCGGAAAAGGGGGCCCCGCCGGCGCCTACTAATTCATTGCACTTACCAATTACTATTCGGTTGGCGCGAAAATCAACTTTGGTAAGTTCGGTAAGTATTTACATTAAATATCTATAAACTGGAATGGTTGAAGCATCACTATCGGGAATTGTGTCGGGTTCGATTCCGATAACCCTAGCTGGATTATTTGTAACTGCATACCCACAATATCGACGCGGCGATCAACTAGATATTCGATAGAATCTAAAAATTGTTGCATCTCAAACATCAAACGAGACGTTGATTTAGAAGAAAGGTTAAGAAAATATTCATCTAGAAATCCTTTTTTTACTTTCCATTACCTCACCATTTCCAGGATTTGTTTGAAAATATTTGTTTATCTAAGAAACATACATGAGGGGCTGCTTCGGCGACAACAATTTAGTTGCCTTCATTTTTCAATTACTTCGTATTCGACACGTAATTAGTTATATCAAGTAATCCTTGGGTAAGCGGTAGTAGGCACGCCCTGTAGGATTCGAACCTACGACATCGGGTTTTGGAGACCCGCGTTCTACCGGACTGAACTAAGGGCGTCCCCTTTTTACCTCCGGGGTCCCTTTTTTCTTCGAGTGAAAAGGCGGCGCAGCTTCCTTCCTCACTCTGCGGGGAGGAAGTTGGGGGTGATGTAGGAGTTAGAAATTTTTTCCCCTCCGCGGTAAATTGGTGAGACTAGAAGTCCCAGCCCCGAAGCTTGGTGCATGGATCGAAAATAATAGGGATGACGGGATTTGAACCTGCGACATTTTGTACCCAAAACAAACACGCTACCGAGCTGCGTTACATCCCTACTAGTCTCGATTTGCAACTGGTATCGTCGATCCAATGCTACTTCATCTAATTTATTATAACCGGTAGCTGTAGGTACCGGCTACCAGTAAAAGTAAAATTTATTTTTCGATAGATAGTTGTCTCTTATCACTCCGTTCAATTACTACTCTTTCTTTTTCCCCACCTTTCATCGACATCGCGGGTGTTAGTACCACTGTTAGTACCACTAATATTGAGTACTCCGAAGTTATCAAATTTTCCTTCAGAAAATTTGATTTGTAAGTTCCAAATAATCGGTTCTCCGGAAGTGGGGGGAGAGAAGTAGAAGAGGAATAGAGACTAAGAGGTATATAAATAGAACTTTAGAAATAAGGAGTATTTTTAATGCAACATGTGAAGATATACCTATCTACGGCCCCTGTCGTAGCTGCAATATGGTTTGGCTTGCTAGCTGGTTCCTTAATAGAAGTAAATCGCTTCTTCCCAGACGCTTTACTATTTCCGTTTTTCTGACCCAAAGAACTAACTACAGAGGGATCAGACGAAGCAAAAAAATCGGATAAATTTACGTCTTGCGAGACGAGTGGCGCGTAACCGAGTTATTGATGGGGGGTAGCTGAAACTTAAATCTTATTGTTAAAACTTTCCGAGTAGTCCGCTCAAACAAATTTGGATCTACTTGCGACCCTCCCCCCTCAAAGAAAAAACCTTATCTTATTATGATGCAATTGATTCTATGACCAAAAGTAAAGATGCGAGGGTAACCACTGCTTTGGCATGTACAATTTGTACTTGCAAAGAGGCTGGCGACAGCGACAAATCCACGGGTATTTCTCGATACACCACACGTAAGAATCGCCGTAACACACCTACTCGGTTGGAATCGAAGAAATTTCGCGTCTGTTGCCACAAACATACTTATCACAAGGAACTAAAGAAGTAAAGGATATTTCTGATTAATTGGTAAGTAATCAATATTAATTTGTATTGGTAGTCACAAAAAAATATCACGAATAAATTTAAACGATCTCTCCGTAGACGTTCCCCGTCTATTCGCTCCGATGAAGCTATTGATTACAAAAATACGAGTTTACTTCGTCGATTCGTCGGTGAACAGGGAAGAATCCTATCGAGACGGATGAATAGATTAACCTCCAAGCAGCAGCGTTTGGTAGCTATCTCTATAAAGAGAGCCCGTATTTTGGCTTTGCTACCCTTTTCAAACAACGAAAATTAGATAATTTTGGAAAATTGACTTCCGGGGGATTTTTCAATTCGATAACTAGGAATCTCCTGCGAAAGCAACGTGATTGAATGTTTCTAAGTCGAATCAAACTGATGTCTATAAGATAGTCTGTCCTTCCGTTTGTCTTTTCTTCCTTCTCCTCTCCCTGTGACAGATCCGCAAATTAACCCGTCCTCTATTTCTCTATTTCCGGCCTCTCCGTTTAATCCGGAGAGGCTTACCGCTGCATGTCAATCTCTCTCGTTATTAATTTCTCGTACGGGCCTAGGGGAACGGTAAGCATCTGGAGTAGCTACTTGCGCGAGTGTCTTGCGATTCAGAAAAACTTGATTCCCAAACAAATTGTGAATCATCGAACTGTACGTAACTCCATTTTTTCGCGCCGCTGCATTAATCCGAGCGATCCACAGACGGCGAAATTTTCTCTTTCGGTTGTTTCTATCTACATAAGCGCAAGCTAATGCCCTTCTTTCCTGCTGGTTCGCTGTTCTAAATAATCTCGAATGAGCCCCCCGAAACCCGGATGCGAAATCGAGAATGTTTTTGCGATATCTACGAGCTATGGATCCCCGTTTTACTCTGGTCATTATAAGTGTAGCCTCGCGGAAAATTATATTTTCGTCCGAAAAATCCATTTATTCCTGGGCTCCGCTACTCCCTCAAATAGTTTCGTTTCAATATCTCTTATTTAGAGATATCGATTTAGAACTATCAATTTGGAGAAATAGGTAAGCTGTGTCATACTGAAACGTACCCCATCTGGAGAGATGAAAATCCCAAAGATAGATTTAGATTTTAGTTGCACTATGTGCGGTGACATACCGCGCCTTTCAATTCTTAGAAGGTCGCAGGTAGTTGCTTCATAACTATCGGGAATTTTGTCGGCTGTGACAAATTCCCGTCTTTTTATCTGATGTGATAAATAGAGATTCCGGCAGCTTTGGCTACTCCGACTTTCCCCCCCGCAAATACTCCGGTACAGGTTGGATACCCGATCAGCATCTGCCTACCTGTCGGTAAGCAGTACGTTGTACCGGAGATACTACGGATTCCGATGTTTCCGTGGTCAATTTCTTATGGCAGCCGGGTCCCCCCTATATACCGGAGCCTAGGCTTTTCCGAAGATAAGGAAAACGAAATTGCTGTTGGCGGGTCGCATGATCCCCAATATTTAACTCATCCCATCAAGCTGGGCTTTCTCACTTCCATTTCTTATTTGTTTCGGAAGAAATCATATGTATAGTAACGGTATTTTACGCTGGAGATTGGCGGAACAGCTGACCCGTATTTATTGCCATTGCAACGGGATTGGCGGAGGAGGTATAGAAGTTGATATCACCCGCTTGGCTTCGCTTAATAACTCAACTTTATTATCACCGATTGACTTTTGTCGTCCCAAATCAAAATGATCGGATTTGCACCGACTTAAACCACGAATTTCCACTTCTTATCGAAACAGATGGATTATGGATTTATCCCTATTTCATTCGGGGGATTATCTCACAACATCAACCCCTTAATGTCTCAGGTTTCCGATCCGAACAGGTCACACATACACCCTAGTACACACACCTCTCCGTTGGGGGCATCCCCGAAGAGCGGGGGATTTCGTCCCACTCTTCAACCGTTGCCTCGCTTTTCTAATAAGTTGCTGATTTGTTGGCACGTTCAAAGAAGCAGAGATTTTATTCGGTTCGAAATATTATCAACCATTTGGGGAAACTTTCTAGATCTCGGTATCCAACAATCAATCTTTACAGGATTCTCTTGTTTGAAGCACTAAAAGAAACTTCGAAGATTTGCTTTTTTTTCCCAATGGATGGATTAGTAACTGGCTGAGCTAATAAACGTGAAACTACGAAGAAAAAATTGAGTAAGAAGAATTCACTTCTTTTTTGTAAGTGTCAGTTACTTCCTACCCATCGAATCTTTAGGCTGACGCGTTTTCCAACGCCACGGGGTCCGCAACGCCGTAATCCTGGGCTTCTTCTGCTGGCGGAAAAACGTCTCTTTCCATGTCTTCAGAAATTATCCATAAAGGTTTACCAGTTCTTTGGGCATAGACTTTGGTTATGCAATCGCGGAGTTTTGATGCTTCTTCTGCTTCCATAACGCATTCCCCAGCTTGTCCGTCGTAATACGAACTAGCGGGTTGATGAATCATTACCCTAATTACATGATTCCGATTAAGTCCAACCGTACAAGCAAATTCTTTTGCATACGGCTACACTTCTGGTGGGGCAACAAAGTCTGTTCGAATCGGTAGTTAAACATTAACTCCTTGTCTTAAAAGACAGATTTACTTCGTTGTAAAGCCCCTTCCTCTTGCAATACCATGGGAGGAGTATTACGAGATCATATCATCCTTTCTTTCAAACGTATTATGATGATTCCGTCGCTGTAGCGCGCCAGCAATCCCAGAGTTTGCTATATATACCCTCGATGGACAACGAAATTGACATCGCTCAACTCTTTAAAAACTTGATGTTTTATCTCTATAAAAAAACCTGAAATTTAATAAATTATGTAGATTCGATATTTCATGCAATTTATGACGCTGGGATATATTGATTTCGATCCGGAATGAATCTACTACAAGTCAAAAAATTTATTTTGATTCACTTTACCTCCTCAGCGTTTCATTATTTCATAGTTGGATGTTTGTGGGGGGAATCGCCAAGTAATAATTGCCATGCTACTGTTACCCCAACTAGGCGAAGGCAAAGTTCTAACCCGCACAAATCATTGGCGCCAAGCGTGAGGTGGTGCTATACGTCTGGTAATTTCTCCCCCAGCCAAAATGGAAGATCCCATCGAAGCAGCTAGTCCCATGCAAATAGTATGTACATCTGGCACGACAAATTGCATCGCGTCGTAAGCAGATATTCCGGCTAATACCGCCCCACCTGGTGGATTTACATACAAGTACATATCTTTGGCTTGATCTTCCCCATTTAGATACATCATGATACCGATAAGTTGATTGGCGATTTCGTCATCGACCTGTTGACCCAGAAAAGGAAGTCTCTCTCGATAAAGCCGGTTGATTGGGATAGGTTTCCGCGACTCCCCCTCCGCCCCCCCCCCCCCAGAACCGTATAGGTATCGTTAGATACATACGGCTCCGCTAGCTTCTATACGAAATGAGTGTAAGAAAAAACTATTGCTTCTTCTTTCTCCCACGTCTTCGATCCCACCGTATTGGAGCTTCCGGTTCAAGTTTGTCTGGCCCAGCTTTCCCACATTCTGAACCACTTCGTGACTGGTGGTCGGTGAATTCACTCTAGCGTGTCAACTTCTCCCCCTTGCACCAGCGCATCTCTGTTCGTGATTGAGTCCTTTTGATGCAAAGAGTCTTTAGGTTCATCTTCTACCCCGGAGGTTGTGGGGTTCCGACCGCCATTTGCACATACGGAACAAATAGTTTCACTTCCCCTATATCTATTTCCATATCTTATGTAACATATTCACAGAAAAATCTATTTAAATTTTTTTCTGTTCTGGTTTTCATTTCGTAGTCATTCTGGCTACGATTGATTGTTGGGATTGAGTAACCGGAGCCTAGGCAATCTGTTTATTCCAACTAACCGTGGATTCTAACGACTACCAAACCTATTGACAGATTTTTCTCACACATTTGACCACTGATAGATCAGTCAATTCCAAGCGAGATAGAGACAAATCAATCGGATAAGAGATGATGGAAACGGGTTCCGTCCGGCTCGACGCACCTGACAAGTCGCACTATACGTCAACCCGAGCCGCATCCTCTTCCCCAGGGAGACGAAAGGGTACCTTTGGAACACCAATTGGCATATAGAAACTACCGAAGGAGGTTGTAGTTACCTCCAAATTGGGGACGTAGAAGCCGAAAAGGAGCTTATGTCACATTATAACACGCCTGACGAAGGCGACGTAGGTGAAAGAAGTCGTACCTTTTTGCAGATATTAACAGACTCTGATGGGACCAATCTCTACGTTGTTATGTAAAGCGCGTAAATGCTAAAATATCCATGCCTTCATCTGTTCCTGAAAGAAAAGTTACTGGCTTATCCCACATCACTACGTGTTTCGCACAAACAAGTAGGTGAAACAAGAGAAGAGAACTGCTTCTAGTCACGAACCAAATTATTGATTTGTATATTTCACACAACAAATTTTATCTCGTCTATTTATAACTTAATAACGCAAGCCTGTATTGCAAGAAAGTTACGTAGTGGTCACTCATCTCCAATATCCAAGAAAGGGGTTTCTCACGGGTTTGCCTCGGTATCGCGTCCATACCGTCGTATTAAACGATCCCGGTCGTCTGATTTCCGTGCATCTGATGCATACTGCTTTGGTCGCTGGCCGGGCGGGTTCAATGGCTTCATATGAACTAGCTGTTTCTGACCCATCGGATCCCGTTCTTGATCCCATGTGGAGGCAGGGTATGTTCGTCATTCCATTTATGACTCGCATTGGAATAACGAAGTCGTGGGGAGGCTGGAGCATCACCGGGGATACCGCAACTGATGCGGGTATCTGGAGTTACGAAGGAGTAGCCGCGGCCCATATCATACTATCCGGTTTGTTGTTTTTAGCCGCTATCCGGCACTGGGTGTATTGGGACCCGGATCTGTTTCGCGACGATCGCACGGGAAAACCATCCCTGGATCTACCAAAAATATTTGGAATCCACCTATTTCTTTCAGGAGTACTTCGTTTCGCGTCTGGAGCATTTCACGTAACAGGTTTGTTTGGCCCCGGTATTTGGATATCAGATCCTTACGGATTAACCGGAAAAGTGGAACCCACAGATCCGGCTTGGGGGGCCGAGGGTTTCGACCCGTTTGTACCGGGCGGAATAGCCTCGCACCACATAGCAGCGGGAGTTTTAGGTATACTAGCGGGTTTGTTTCACCTCAGTGTTCGTCCTCCCCAACGGTTATACAAAGCTCTACGTATGGGAAATGTCGAAACCGTGTCGTCTAGCAGTATTGCTGCCGTATTTCTTGCCGCTTTTGTGGTTTCCGGAACCATGTGGTACGGCTCTGCCGCCACTCCGGTCGAATTGTTCGGCCCCACCCGTTACCAGTGGGATCAGGGGTACTTCGAACAAGAAATCGAGAAACGAATACGATCAGGTGAAGCCGAAAATCTAAGTCTATCCCAGGCTTGGTCGAAGATACCGGAAAAATTAGCTTCTCACGACTACATTGGTAATAACCCCGCCAAGGGGGGATTGTTTAGAGCAGGTGCAATGGACAACGGAGATGGTATAGCTGTCGGTTGGCTAGGCCATGCTGTCTTCAGAGATAGGGAAGGCCACGAACTTTTTGTACGCCGTATGCCAACTTTTTTCGAAACATTTCCCGTAGTCTTGGTAGATGGCGAGGGCGTTGTGAGAGCTGATGTACCGTTTAGACGAGCAGAATCGAAATATAGCGTTGAGCAAGTCGGTGTAACCGTAGAATTCTTCGGTGGTGAACTAGATGGTGCTAGTTTCAGTGATCCAGCCACGGTGAAGAAATATGCCAGGCGCGCCCAATTAGGTGAGATCTTCGAATTTGATCGCGCCACTCTAAAATCGGATGGTGTTTTTAGAAGTAGCCCACGGGGTTGGTTCACTTTCGGCCACGCCACGTTTGCCCTCATTTTCTTCCTCGGCCACATTTGGCACGGTGCTAGAACCTTGTTCAGAGACGTTTCTGCCGGTATCGACCCCGACTTGGATGCCCAAGTTGAATTCGGGGCATTTCAAAAGTTGGGGGATCCAAGTACTAAAAGACAAGCTGTTCAAAAGATTTTTTCTTATTTATCCTATTAAACCAATATCTCTCTCAGGTTAGTTACAAAAACTGACTGAGTTGTAAAGTAATAAATAATTGTTTCGTCAAAACTTAATAAATTAATTGAATTGAATAGTTTTGGATACACCGAAGCCAAGAAAAAAAAAGAAAATTTGAGGGAACTATAAGTTTCCTCCATCTCAATTAGTACGAAAGATATCTCCAAAATACCACTATTACGGCCGAATCCATGGAAGCACTGGTTTACACATTTCTGTTGGTAGCAACTTCGGGTATAATATCTTTCGCCATTTTCTTCCGGGAGCCCCCCAAAGTACCTAGCAAGGGTAAATAAAAAGCTTTCTTCGATTTCAATTTTTTTTTCCTCTTTCTAATTTTACCTCTCCCAATTTCACCAAAGAAACAGATTTCGTTGCATCAGCAAAATCACGAATATTGGGGAAATTCAGTTGATTAGAGACCTTCCTTTTTAATTTTGCGAAGGAAGGTCTACCAGTCCGACTAATCTTCATGTTCCTCAGAAGGATCTCTGAGCTCTTTGGCGGGTTGACCGGAAGCGGTATACAAAGCGTAACCGGTGAGGCTAACGAGTGAACGGGATATAGAGATAGCGACCGAAGTTGCGGTTTCCATTGCCATGTAACCCAAAAGAAATATTAGTTTCTACTTTACTTGCTATGATAGTACACAAAGTCAGCAAATTTCAATCAATTGAGCAGGCTCTACGGCTACAAAAGTTGTTGGCGATACCCCCAAAGGTAAACCCAGAATCAGTTTCTTGGGAATGGTTTTGAAGCCGCTTAACTCAGAATACGGAAAGGTTGCCCCCGGCTGGGGAACTACTCCCTTGATGGGATTTTTCATGGCTTTATTCGCAGTATCCCTAGTAACTATTTCAGAAATTTATAACTCATCCGTTTTGTTGGAGGGTATTCCAATTAGTTGGTAGAACAGCCCTGAACCCCGCCGATGCAATAGCAACAGCTGGGGGTTCGCAAATGAATACTTCACCAGAAATTAGAAAGGGAGTTAAATCGCGCAAACTTTTCTTCAAATGTTTTTACGAGGCAATAACAATAATATGGGTGTGTGATTCGTCGCAACTAATCTGGTTCAACAAATAACCAATCTTTTACCTAAACAGATTTTATTGCATTAGACTATTGATATCTTGCCGGGTAACAGTCGAGTTATTAGTACCCGAAACGCAAGAAGTTAATATTTAGTTACAAAGCTCAAACTATGATTAATTCGCATCAATTTACCACTTAAATTTCGTGACGAAGTTGTTATCTGATCCTGCCGACTCGGCACTGTATCGAAAAATTACCACACCGATGAAGTACGTTTCTATTGCGGTTGTTTACCAAAGTTTGTAAGTAGAGAGAGAGAAGAGCCATGCGGGGTTCGGGGTGATGGGGGAGTTGTCGCCCGTTAGGTCCCCCTACCTAGCAAAAAAATTTCTCGAAGTATGGTAGAAATCTAAGGTTTCGTGGATGCTAGAAAGAAGTCAGATCAGAACGAGGTAACCTCTATTCATTTATCGCCCCCCCCCGAGAAGAAAGAAGGGGGGGGGGGTAGATACGTCGATAAGATTAAGAGATTTCCCAAGACGCTAGTACTACCTGTTTCCGATCCAAAAGTAAAAGCTAACATGAGATCGAGGTGAAATGTATTTCCGACTTTTCCGAGGCTGGGTCGCTTCTTCCTCCATTAACGAGTAAAAGATGTCGAGGGTCTGCCGTGGTTTTCTACCCCCCCACTCGAATAGCTACTAATGGAATGGGCGATGTTGAAACATCTTTGCCTAAGCTGTGTGAGAGAAAAGTCTCACGTACAGTTTACGAAGAGGGAGTTAGAAAAAAAAGGCTTACCTATCTCACTAAGGTATATGATTGGTTCGAGGAGCGCCTAGAAATTCAGGCAATTGCTGACGATATTACTAGCAAATACGTCCCTCCACATGTGAACATATTTCATTGCTTGGGAGGAATTACGCTGACTCGCTTCTTGGTTCAAGTAGCCACCGGTTTTGCTATGACCTTTTACCATCGCCCGACTGTTACAGAAGCTTTCTCTTCAGTTCAATATACAATGACTGAAGTTAATTTTGGTTGGCTGATTCGGTCTGTTCATCGGTGGTCAGCAAGTATGATGGTTTTAATGATGACTTTGCATGTATTTCGTGTTTACCTCACAGGGGGATTCAAGAAGCCTCGCGAATTGACTTGGGTTACTGGGGTTACTCTAGCTGTATCAACTGTCTCTTTCGGTGTAACTGGATATTCCCTACCCTGGGATCAAATCGGTTACTGGGCTGTTAAAATCGTAACCGGCGTACCCGAAGCTATTCCCCTGGTAGGATCTTCATTAGTAGAGTCATTACGAGGAAGTGCTAGTGTCGGCCAATCAACATTAACTCGTTTCTACAGTTTACACACTTCCGTCTTGCCGCTTCTTACTGCTGTTTCTATGCCGATGCATTTCCCAATGATCCGTAAACAAGGCATTCCGGGTCCTTCACGACTTATCCATAAATCGGGGGTGATAAATCTCCGTCGCCATATGAGTAAATGATCTCAAATCTCAGTTCTTTAGGAGGTTGCTGTTCTGTTGCCGCCGATACCTATCACTAAATCGAATGATAAGTTACTTAGCGGATTTAGTTAGTGTCTCGGACTACTGGGACGAAACAATTGAAGCACCAGAGGAAGAAGAAATTGGATTATGGGAGTGTGTGACTTGTATCGAGACGTGTAGGCTATGCAGACGTCGAGTTGGATACTGCTGCAACCAAAGGTGTGTCTCCCTTCCGACCTTTCTTTGGCACTAAGATTCGAAACCTGGATATAAAGACATATCTTTCGAACTAAGAAAGTTGTTTGGAGAATTTTTCCCATGATCGAACCAAAAATTATGAAAGGCCTCGTAAAACCCTATATATCCAATTGGGATTGTGTGAAGCTTTTAAACATACGGTTTTTAAGACGATGCATACATCTCTTCCGCATCAGATGCTAATTGTTTGCAGGAGTAGCCGTTGGGGTAAGAAAACGATCCAAAGAGATATATAGCCGAAGTTGTAACAAGTTAAGATCCCATACGGGTCGTAGTTCGCAAGTATCTTGTATAAACTCGCAACGACGCGACACGTGTGTATGGGATACGAGATAATCCGCGAAGCTTTATTCCGTCATTGAGCTGATTCGGATGAGAAGCCATGTCGCGGAGTAACTTCTTCCCGTGCTCGTCCTTTCCTTATTCACCAACCTAACCGTTGCGGGATGAGATGATTCTCTATTTGCTCGAGCCGTATGAGGAGAAATTCTCACGTTCGATTCTCATGGGGGAGTGAGAAGTCCACCCCAATAACAAAAAAACCTGACCTGAACGATCCTGTTTCGAGGGCAAAATTAGCTAAAGGTATGGGACATAATTACTACGGGGAACCCGCTTGGCCCAACGATCTCTCATATATATCTCCCGTAGTAATCTTAGGAACCTTCGCGTGTACCGTGGGTTTGGCTGTTTTAGAACCATCAATGATTGGTGAACCAGCAAATCCGTTTGCAACTCCTTTGGAGATATTACCCGAGTGGTATTTCTTTCCCGTATTCCAAATACTTCGCACAGTGCCCAATAAACTATTAGGTGTTCTTTCAATGGCGTCAGTACCCGCAGGTTTGTTGACCGTTCCTTTCCCCGAAAATGTCAATAAATTTCAGAATCCGTTTCGGCGCCCAGTAGCCACAACAGTCCTCGCAATTGGCACCGTGGTCGCTATTCGGTCAGGTATTGGAGCAACTTTACCCATAGATGGATCTTCAACTTCGGGACTGTTTTAGTATTTCCCTATCTCCTACGTAACCTGAAAGATATTTAGATTTAGTCTAGGGAGCAGTCGCCAGCCCCCGGGCCGGGACAAGACTTCCCTAGACTTAGCCGTTTTTGATTCAAAAATATCAAATTCTTTAGATAATCGATTTGTATCTGTTTACGCCAAAGTAGTTGAGAGTCAAATTTTATCTTCCGAGTTTTGGTTGACTCATTTCTCCCTTTCTAAAACCTTTGCAAGTAGAAGTGCAATACACAAGAGGCAAAATCACTTTCTTAGAAAATGGGATAATTTGGCTTCTGCCGCTTGTTCCCACTACCTAAGATGCAACTCGCTTTCGGGTAATTCTATGGCAAAATGCTCCCACAAAGCTTTTGACACCTGATCTACAGATTTCTGTCCAAAACTTCTTATTTTTGATGAGTCTTCTCGGCTATAATTAAGCAAATCAGCGATTGTGTGTATTTTGGCCTTTTTGAGACAATTAGAGGCTCTGGCGGGTAGTTCTAGTTGGTCAATAAACGTATTTTTGGAAAGCTTTCCCTCTAGTTCATTCACATCATAAATTTGTGAAGAAGATCTCGCCGAAGCGGAGGAACTTTCACCATCTCCGGAATAGAAATAAGAGACGTCTTCGCGCTTCACGTGCAAAAAGGGAGTTGATAAGTCTATTAGTTTTTTAGAAGCCTCGCTAATTGCCTCGTCCGGGGTCAGGCTACCATTAGTCCATATTTCAATAAATGATGTTTCTCGCGTCGCTCTACCACTTCCAAATAGATGTACGCTATAATTTACGTTTCGAACAGGCATAGATACGGCATCGACGGGAAATTCTCCATTTTCATATCCATTCGAATTTTCTATGCGGTATCCGCAATCTTTTTCAATTTTCAATGCAATATTTGCAGATATTGGTTGGGTAATGGTAACTATATACTGCGAATCATCAATCGCTTTGACAGAGGGCGGCAGTGATGTATCACCCGCAGTTACTTCTTTGGGACCAGTTACAGATGAAACTGCTTCTTTAACATCATTAGAGTCGCTCCTAGGTGCAATTTCCTTTAGATTAACTGAAACATCATGTATTGTCTCTTAAATACCCGTTATTGTGGAATACTCGTGCAAAACTCCGTGAAACCTTGCACATGTTATGCTCGTTCCCTGAACCTCTTCTGATGAAGCTCTACGCATGGCAATTCCCACAGTACTAACTTGGCCCCTCTTGAAGGGAGATACGACGAAACGGCCATAATGAAGACGCCTACTTTCTGTCTTGGATTCAACGCATTTCCATTGAATTGCTTGGGTAGAGATCGGTGTTTCACACGTGAGCATAAAGAAATCCCCCTTTAGTTTTTATATAACTACCAGTTAGACACGTCTTTTTCGGGGGGGTCGGCACCCATTATATGGCATGGGGGTCACATCACGTACGAAACTGAGGATTATGCCGCTTCGGCGAATAGCCCGTAAAGCGGTGTCTCTTCCCGGACCGGGTCCACTCATCGTAATTTCTGCCTGCTTCATACCACGATCCATTGAAGCACGGATAGCGTTTTCCGCCGCAGCTTGGGCGGCAAATGGTGTACTTTTGCGTGTACCCTTGAATCCGCAGGCACCGGCCGAACACCGGGGAGCCACTTATCCCCGAACGTCCGTGACAGTAATAATGGTATTATTGAAACTTGCTTGGATATGAATAACCCCCTTTTGGACTCCGCGCTTCACCTTGCGTGAACGAATTTTTCTCGAATTACCTGACATAGTTGATTGATTACTCATATTCGGCGGCTGTTGTTAATTGCTACTTGGTTCCACGTATAAATATTTCGACTATCCCTGCCTCTGCTTATGCTTCGGATTGCAACAAATTACCATGATTCGTCCACGTCTACGAATCAATCGACACTTCTCACATATTTTGCGAATGGAGGCACGAATTTTCGTAGCTACAACCTTAAATTAGTTGGATAAATCTACTTTTGGGTAAATCTATTTATAGATTTTAGATGCGTCCTCCTTTTTTCATCAAATTGAAAGGAAAATTTGAGCAAGCAGATAATTACTAGATAGCGGCACCAACAACAAAATCTACTGACTGCTATTTGCCTGCCTACTTCGAAGTCGGTAAATGGTACACCCTTTGGTAAGATCATAAGGACTTAATTCGGCTCTTACCCTATCTCCTGGTAATATTCTTATGTAATTCCGTCAGATCTTTCCCGATATGTGAGTCAAGACTTGGCATCCATTATCCAAACACGCTCAAGACATGGCATTGGGAAGCGATTCCGTAACTGTACCCTCCATGTCAATAAGATTCTGCTTCTTCATCATTCGAGCTAAATAAACCTCCCGTAATTCATAGATTTCTTTAAGAGATTGCTAACTCAGCCGATATCGCTAATAGCTATTTGGAGACATAATCGTTTTGGAAACAACTGACTTTTCGCCGGAATAAATTTTTGAATCACCAAATGTGACACGAGATTTCCCCCCCAATTTTTTTGTGTCGAGCTTCCCGATCTGTAGTAAGTCCATGAGATGTCGGTGAAGTTGCAATTCCCATACCACCCAATATTTTGGGAATTTCCCGATGATCGGAGTAAACTCTTAAGCCAGGCTTACTAATTCGTTTGATAACTGCAATGTAGGGGTCTCTCTTCTTACCAAGATACTTCAAGTTCACATCCGGAAACTCTTTCCCATTATCCCTGTGCCTCACAGCACTTTTTATGAAACCCTCTTCCGCTAAAATTTGTACGATGCGTGCAATCATTTTAGTGGCAGGTATTTTGATCATAGCTCTTTTTCTTGTATTAGCATTTCTTGCGGCAGTAAGTGCGGTGGAGATGGCGTCGCTATTCGTGAAATATCAATCAGTAATTGTTGTAATTATCAATACCAGAATGATTCCTAACCTCTTTTTTTCTTCCGTCTCCTCCAATTTGATTTTGTGTATTCGGGATATTTAGATACATTTGACAGATAAAATATTCAAGCCGAATTTTTTTATAAAAAAAATTCGGCTTGAATATTTTATCTGTCAAACCGACGACGCTAAATCATATTACCATTGGTTTTTGCAACACCTCGGGAGCTAACGAGACTATTCTGGCAAAATTATAATCTCTCAATTCCCTAGCTACTGGACCGAAAATCCTAGTCCCTCTGGGATTTCCTTCCTGGTTGACAACGACGGCCGCATTGTCGTCGAATCCAACAATCATTCCATTGCATCGTTTTATCCCTTTGCGAGTACAAGCTGCCACCGCCCTAACCACTTCCGATCTCTTTAGAGACATATTGGGTACTGCTTCTTTAACTACGGCTATTGCGACGTCACCCGTACCTGCGTATCTGCGGTTGCCTGTTCCCAACACTCGAATACACATTGATTTGCGGGCCCCGCTGTTGTCCGCCACATCTGAATAACTTTGAGTTTGAATCGTTTGGTAATCGGGAGGAATAATAGGTTTATTTGTAGTATATTCGGGTAAAGGGAGATATATTCCACCCAAGAAATTTTGGTAATAAGTGAATTACTGTTATCGTGATTAATCTAACCCAATTGATAAGGTGTATTCGCTTTAATGACTATCGAGGTGACACCTCAGCCTCAGATATGACATTCCCGTTGTCGTCATCACCATTTCGGGTCTAAGTCACTTGTCTTTTACCTACCTACTTGCTTATGACAAGTGTCACGATTCCGCAGTAGTTACTACTCGGGTAGACATGGGCATTTTGTGGGCAGCCATCGCCATAGCAGCTTTGGCTACATCTTCCGATACCCCACTCGATTCGTAAATTATTCGGCCTGGTTTAACTGCAGATACCCAGTATTCCGGAGATCCTTTTCCCGACCCCATACGTGTTTCCGCAGGTCTCACGGTGATGGGTTTGTCGGGAAAGATGCGTATCCATAGCTTCCCACCTCGACGAGCACAGCGCGTTATTGACCTTCTTCCCGCCTCTATTTGTCTAGCCGTAATCCAAGCAGGTTCGAGGGCCTGGGGAGCAAATTTTCCGAAGGAGATGGTGTTGCCACGACTAGATATTCCTCTCAATCTTCCTCTATGTTGCTTACGATATTTAGTTCGTCTGGGGTTACAGTCGATGTCGGCATAATTTACCAATCTCTGATGCAGAACCGGACACGAAAGTCGCCCCTCAACCGGCTCCTCGTGAATTCGATACCACTTTTCATATTTCGCAAACTTACCAACTATTTCTACGTCGCCCTCTCCTTTTTCTATTCTGACTCTCATTTCATTTCATTTCCAAATAGCGGTTTAGATATTACTTGGCGCCAAATCCACGGGCGAGAATATGCTCGATCTTTTAATTTCTTTCTCCTTCGAGGTGTGGGCTTCTCTCGCCATCCCGTCCGCCGAATCTCGATATTAATTAATTGAATGAAGGAGATTCGGAAGTCCCTTCGTTGTTTCAGTCTCTTGGAGCAAACGTTTTGGTTCCCCCCAGCGACGGAGCTTTTCACTCTACCCCAATTTCGTCGAGTCAGCGTTCCCAGCATTAATTGACTCATAGCTCTACTTTAGATATTGACAATTTGGCAATTGCACTACATCACGCAGCTTTTTGGGGGTTGAGTGGTTAACCACACGATTTCGAGAAAAAAAATTCAATTATTCCGATTTCTACTTCTCGAAATAGTCATAAATTGGTAATGTTTTCAGCTTCCCCATGAAAAAACTTTCCACGGATAGAAATTTCATTTGTGATGAGATAACCCCACTCCGTCTTCGGCATTCACTTATTCAGTACTCAAAAACAGGGGGCTCATTACTCAGTCAATTAGTTTTTCTTTTATGGATAAAGAGATGTTGCTTGGACGAGTCGCACACTAAGCGTAGCAAAGATCTTTTGGGGTTTAAAATGAAAAGTATTGAAACTGGGATAGGATGAAGCTGCCCTAGGTTGCATCAAAACTCATTGGATAGTTTTTCTCTCATTGGGTAGGGATCACCCAGTACCCCGAAATGTCCAAGTCTTTATGCCTAAAACCCCGTGAATCGTCTGAGCCGGGTGGTAGGAATAGCCTATACGGGCTTTAATGGTTTGTAGGGGGACCCTACCTTCCCTAGCCCATTCAACTCGAGCCATCTCACTACCATTGAGGCGTCCGGCTATTTGTATCTTAATACCTCTATCGCTAGTTCTTCCAACCAATTCAATAGCTTTTTTCATAGTTCGTCGAAAAGGAACTCTATTTCTTAGTTGTGAGGCAACATGCTCCGCCAAGATCTTTGGCTCCCCATATGGTTGGGTGATACTACTTAGTATAACTCTGAGCTTCCGACTTTCGATCCCTGAGATGTTTTCGATACCGCTCTTCATCTGAGTAATCCCTAAACTTTGCTCTTCAATGAGTAAATCAGGAAATCCCGTATGTATATCAACCCGAATGAGATCTGTTTTCCGTTGGATTTCGATATGCCCAACTCCGCCATAGTTTGTGGCGTCCTTCACGTGTTTCGCAATATACTTCTCGACAGAGGCGCGTATTTGTCTATCCCCTTCAAGAAACTTCGGATAATCTTTTGCTTGCGCAAACCGATGAGAATAATGCTTCTAACTTACACCGAGTCGAAAACCGAGTGGATGAATCTTTCGTCCCGTATCTACTTTTCCTCAACTCAATATTAAATTATTTCCTACTTAGTTGTTCCTTCGCAGTTTTCTTTAACCTCCCAACATGTCCCAATTAATGGGCGTCTTTTATGTAGTCATCCTTCTATCTCCCCAGCAAAATTTGAGTTTGACTTAGTGGTTACTTTACGAGTGGGTTTCTTTATCGGGTAACCTCGGCCCTGAGCTCGAGGACGGAATCTTTTTAAATACGCGGAATTCTCGACTCAGGCCTCACTAATGAACAAATCGGATTTATTCAATCCGAAATTGGTATTGGCGTTTGCCGCTGCGGGAAGAATCAATTGCGATATGAGGTAACATTTTTTATGAGGCATAAATTCGGGTAATACAAGTGCTTCTCCGTACGAACAACCCCGGATTCGATCGGTAATCCGTCGTATTTTGATAGCTGACGCGCGGATATTTTTTCCCAGAGCCCGCGCCCCAATTTCTGATTTCTTTTCGTTTTTCGTGAAGTATAATTTCCTAATTATCGACGGGATCCTTTATCATTTTTTGCATGTCCCCTAAAATTCCGGGTGGGTACAAATTCCCCCAGTTTATGACCCACCATGCGATCGGTTACGTAAATAGGTAGGTGCTCCCGCCCATTATGCACGGCAATGGTGTGGCCGATCGTGATAGGTACGACTGCAGAAGCGCGAGACCAAGTTACAACTAATTTTCTCTCTCTCCGTATGTTAAGGTTTTCAATCTCTCGTATCAAATGATTAGCTACAAAAGGACCTTTTTTCGATGAACGTGCCATGGCCGATTAGCCCCCTGCCTAATATTTCCATTTATCAGTAACCTCTGCGTCGACGAAGTATGAGGGGATTGCTATATTTCCCTCCCTTCCGACTCCTTTTTCCAAGCGCGACATGCCCCCAAGGGGTTGATGGCTTCTTCCTACCAATCGACGTCCTGCCTTCCCCCCCTCCGTGGGGATGATCCACAGGATTCGTAGCTGAACCTCTCACTTTAGGCCGTCTCCCTAACCAGCGCTTGGACCCAGCTTTCCCCAAGCCTTCATTGTTGATATCGATGTTTCCGACCCGTCCTACACTTGCCAGGCAATTCTGAGGTATTAAACGAATTTCGTTGGAAGGTAGTCTTAGTGTAGCCAATTGACCTTCCTTTGCAATTACTTTTGCTGCTGCGCCAGCTGCTCTAACTGATTATCCGCCTTTCCCAGATTTTGATTCTATATTATGTATAATGGTACCTAAAGGTATTTTGGCCGAGGTAGACCCCCCCCTCCTCTTACCCCTCCTTAAAGGGAAGGAAACGACTGGGGAAGACCCCTCCCCAAACTGTACAAGCTTCTTTCGAAGCATACAGCTTTCTGGATACGAAAGATGAGATTAGGTACTGTTGCTGGGTTTCGGCAGTACCAAATTGACGCCTACTGAAACATAAGCAAGTAATTTTTGGACTATCTTTCTTTACTGTATCCTTGGCTTTTTTGCCCGCACCTGGCTTCCTTACAAGAATCCAGTATTTCTTAAGAATTTAGCGGCAGAATTGGTGACTTCGATGATTCGCGTCGGCATTAGTCAATGTCCGGGATAACTTAGGAAACCTTTTCTTCCTGGCATTGACATATCTCCACCTCCATGCATCTATTCCATGTGTTATTCTGTGGCTTCGATGTTGCCTCTGACTGCCAAATCGAGTGTTTTGAATTCGCACTTTCCACACCCTCGACATGTGCATGAGACGCCCTTCGTCCGTCATTCCAATTTCGAGATTATTTATCTGTTTCCATATTATCTTACCTTTGCAAATTGATGTATCATTTAATTGCTCCAGACCTTAGCACGCGCTACTGTCCCTATTTGGTTACCCCAACCAGGTTTACTCCATATTACCCAATAAGTTCGAAGTAGTGCCAGGTTTCCGGGCCCAGCCTACAACCCGACCGACTAGTTTCGGAATACGCGAATCAAGTATTCAACACGCACTCAGAGGTGGGGCATTTCCAACTGAAATGGATGCGTCAGAACTAGACGTTACGATATCTCCAACCCCTATTCCCCGTGGGTGCAAAATGTATCCCTTACCACCATCTGTGTAGTTGATTAAACAAGTGGAAGCATTGCGATTGGGGTCGTATTCGATACTGGCTACTCTTCCAGCAACACCCAACTTGTCTCGCCGAAAATCAACTTCACGACGTAAACGCTTGTGCCCACCCCCTCTATGTCTACTGGTGATGATTCCCGCATTGTTGCGACCATTTCCGGACATCCTATGGTAAGTCAATTGTTTATGGGGCTTGGATTCCGTTGTTTCCCCAAATCGCATAATGGCCCGGTTCCGGGTGCCTGGAGTATATGCCTCATATAGTCATATAGCCATACTTATTCTTCCCTTTTATGTTTATGCGTAATCCTTTAATTTGGTAGAAAGTTAGAAGTTTTTCAGGTATTAGTTTACAAATAGTGGAATAGAGTAATTAGCTCGAAGTCTAGCAATCATTTTTTTTCTACTCGTAGAATTCAAACTCAATTTACCTCTTCTTTTTCTCTTACTCGCTACCCGACTACTATTGATGCCTCCCACCTTAACAGCAAAAAATCCTTCGATCCAACTTTTCATTTCAGTTTTAGTCAATTTCGAGTCTACATGAGAAGTATATTGGTTTTGCTGCAACAAACGAATAGACTTTTCGGTAATTAATTGGTTTTTCAATTTTTCCGTAGTATCCTTCTCACTTTGTCCGTTTTCTCCCAATTCTCTTTGTCTCTTCCGTAACTCCCGTATAGTCTACTAGTTTGGCTTCTGCCGCCGCCAACTTCGGATTTACGTGTCTTGCAGATAGGTTTCTCAGTTATCCGCCTCTTCTACTTCCCTTCACCTCCCCGACCTCCCTTTCTTATTTGCATCCAACAGGAGTTGAACCTGTGTATTCGCCAATTATGAGTTGGGTGCTTTGACCGTTCAGCCATGGATGCCAACCAATGGCACTTCGGCCACTTATCTGTAGTATTATAACACGGTTGGCAAAACCGTGTCAAAGCGAAAAAAGTCACAATTTGTCTCTCCCGCCGGGCGTGTGTGCCTACCAACCCAACAAGTTGTTTTAGTTGTTGAAAGGATTCCGTTGAAAAGTGAAGAAGGACAAACAAGCAATAAAAAATTCGAGACGAAACTGCTGGTGGGTAATCTAAACAAATGACGGAGGATTCTTCGAGAAGTTAACAATTAGTCCTCATATTGAATGATTATGAATTATTCAAGGAATAATGGGTTTGAAACATACACGAGGAAGGTTCTGGGAGCAATATCAGTAGTGAATCTCTTATGAACCAAGAGCCGTGTGAAGTGAGAATTTCATGCACGGTTCTGAATGAGCGGAAAGATCGAAAATCTTCTTTTCGACTCTGACTCTCCTACACCAGTCGTTGCTTCTTTCTCTGTTACCTCTAAAGTAGCAGCTCCAGCTTTATTTACGCGACTCTTCGGCCTAATTTTCCCACATCTACCTAATGAGTGGCATATCGTGGTAGGATTATTGGCCACTTCTAGCATGATATTAGGAAATCTAGTTGCCGTTACTCAAATAAGCATGAAACGTATGCTAGCTTATCCCTCTATAAGCCAAATTGGATATATTATGATTGGAGTACTTGCTGCAGACCCGGAGAACGGTTATGCAAGTATGACAACTTATACGTTTATTTATATATTCATGAATCTGGGAACTTTTGCTCGTATCACCCCATTTGGTTTACGAACCGGAACTGATAATATTAGGGATTACGCGGGATTATACATGAAGGATCCTGTTCTAACATTCTCTCCGGTTTTACGTTCACCATCCCTAGGGGGTATCCCTCCACCATCCGGTTTTTTCGGTAAACTCTATCTCCTTTGGCATGGATGGAAGGCTGGTTCGTACCCATCAGTTCTGGTAGCGCTCGTCACAAGTGTCATCTCTATCTACTATTATCTCAAAATAATTAAATTAATGTTCACTGGGAAGAATGGGAGGAGCGATGCATCCACAACTTATATACAAAATTCATTAGTTTCTCCATCAATTTCAATTTCAAAAAGTTCTATTGAAATAGCTATGATCATTCGTGCACTAGCATCAATCCTATCGGGTATATTAATAGATCCCATTATCGGGATCACACGGAATACTTTATTCTAGACTCACTTCAAATTGTGACGCGAACTTTCTTTTTCAAACGACTTTTATCAAATATCAAAAGCCGGTTCTGCTTCTGCTGTCCCAACTAGTCTGTCTCTACAACTTACGAAATAGTTATATCTTCCTCGGTAATTGATCCTGACATTCTCCTATCTAGCTTGTATCTGCCTTTTCGCACCCGGAATCACTTGCTAGGAAAATGATCACTCGTCTATTCCGGGGGAGATATAAGTATTTCCGCGCGATGCGCAGCTGGGGTTGGGCAGTGACAACCCATGCTGCTATATCCAAGTATTTAGGCGGAAGGAGAATGCCTCTCTTTCTTGTATCTTCATATGGTATTATTTGATTGATACCGAAAAAAAGATTTGCTTGCGAGATAGGCGTGGGCTTGTCAGGTCGTGACAAAGAAAGGTCTCTGTAGGAAGAGGGAATCAACCACCCCTTTAGGGATGATTGATTGCGGGCGAGAATAGATTCGAACCCTCGGCCATCGTCAGTATGAAGTGGAATCCTACCACTCCACGAAGAAGCAATGAGTAATGAAAAAGGTCCAGGGACCTCGTCTAAACCTGACCCGAGTGGAGTCTCCCAGTTAGTAAATTTGGTAAAAAAGAGATGAAAATTCGGTTCAGCAGTTGACAGGCATATAGATATACTCGTATAATTGGATTGGTGAACGTAACTCCACCGCGTTTCCCTGCTTCCAAGGAAGGGTAGGCATGCTAGACTCAAAATATAGTACCGCGTAGTACGGAGGTTCGAATCCTACGCGAGGCGTCCAGAGGTCTCGCATTTATGGAAAAAGTATCTCGACTTCTCGCTTCTCACCAGTGGAACTCAAAATTTTTACCTGGTCGATTTCCATGCCTGTCTCCCCGAGTGAAGTAGCACTGGAAATGTCTCTCCGACTCGAGAGACGAGTGGGTCCTATTGCAGAGATACGTGAGGCAGCAAGTCCCACCTCCTCTCTTCCTCTCTCCGAACCAAGACTGGGACAGCAAATCCCAACATCCGAAAGGATTGGAGCGAGACCCGAAACTCAAGGAATAGTCTCACAGATACAGGAGAGAGAGAAAAGAGGAAGAAAAAAACAAAAGGAACGACTGAGATATGAACGTGATTCCTCTCAAAGATTCGAATGTAAATGAGATGGACCAGAAATCTTAGTAGTTGGTTGTTTGGTGTCTCATCAAACACATAGGGGATGGGACTCAAAATCCCATCCTTTCCCTGTTTCCGAAGGACTCCAAATCCTTTGAATGGGACTCAAAATAGGAGTGGGACTCAAAATCCCATTCATAAGCCAAGTATCTGGTTAGATACCCCTAACCAGATACTTGGAG